TTCTCTACTTACTTATCGAAGCCGAAGAGCATAGCAGGGCGAAGCATGCGGGCTTCAATTTCATCATTAGAAAACGCATAAATGCTTTTTTCGTGGAAATAAACTAGAATATGGAGCTCAGGGCTGAGCCTTGTGTCCTCTGGCCAAAGGTTTGAAAAAGCGAGAAGGTCCAATTAGTATGGCGAAAGATACGAGGTTCGAAAAAAAATATTTTTCTGTTCAAAAATCTATTGTGTGCCTTAACAAAATTATTGTATAGTACGACGCAAGGTTGCCCTCACCTCCACTATTTGTGCCATGCGGTTTATTATTCAGAAAATAGAAACCATGTTGACAAACATAGCATTTGTTTGATATAGAAAAAAAACCCGGCATCACTTACTTAAATTCAGGGTATGTCGAAGAAGAAGAAGAAAAGAAACTAAAAAAAAAATAATAATAATGATCCTATGCTAATAAAACAAATTGTTATACGGAAAAAAGCCCGAGAGATTGAAAAAAAATCTCCATATATTCTTTTATTTCATTGTAGTGGCTTGACAAGTCGACAATGGCGACAACTCAAAAATCTATTGTGTGCCTTTCGAGGTAGAACTTTATTTCGACCAAATTACAAAAGAAAACTACCACATAAAAACAAGCAAGGTGGTTTTATTGAGCAGCTTGCTTCTAGCGCAGGTCCCACTTGTATCTTGTACTTAACCAAAGAAGCACCAGATAATACATGGTCACAGTTATTACCTTTGGCCTCATACAACCAAAATCTAGTTTTATTATACGGACAACTTCAATCTACTTTAGTCAATCATATGGATATAAAAAAAGCGGCTAATTTAGAAATAACGTCAGTATTTCAACAACTTTTTGAGCTCATTTTTTACCCATATAATTCTTTATGTTCTTGTTTGAACAAGCCAATTTATGCTCTACCCACTATACAAGAAAAGACGCAAGGAGGGTTGCTTAGTCACCAGAAGATAACCAACCACTTAATAACTAACACAAATAGTTAACTATTATAGTTAACTAACACAAATAGTAATGGATGATTTGTTTTTTTGGCGAATAACGGGATTCGAACCCGTGTTTTCAAATTCACAATCTGACACTTTCACCTATTAAGTTATACTCGCCCTTTTTTCCAATTCAGACATTAAAATACTCGCTATCGGATTCGAACCGATAACCCATAGGAACAGATTTTGAGACTGCCGTGTTTACCATTTTCACCAAGCGAGTATGCTCACTATCGGACTTGAACCGATAACCCATAGGAACAGATTTTAAGTCTGTCGTGTTTACCATTTTCACCAAGTGAGCTTAGGCAAGCGAAGCGCAGAATCGAAACACAATAACACAATCTTTTTCTTTAACACAATCTTTTTCTTTAACACAATCCCCATCTTTCGTTTTCCTTTTGCCATTTCATTTTATAGACATCTCCGGCTTATCCCGGCTCGGCTGAATCCGCGGCATTTTCTCAAATATTTGAAAAATCTATAGTCCTCTGTCTCAAGGTGTGTAGAGACTCCTTTTTTATTGATTTATACTAATCTATCTTAGATCCGAGATAGTGCCGAAAAAATGATTCAGTTTAATCTAACCATGGTTGCCTCGGCAATGGCAATGACTTTTATACAATATGCAGAATACTCCAAAACCTCTATTTAGAACTGAAAGAAGATAATGCTTTTTTATGAGAAAATCATAAAGTGCAAAGGTTAAAATTTTGAGCTTTGTTTTACGTAGTTTCGCCATCTATATAATAGAATATGGTAGAAAATAATAAGTTGGCGAGGAAGTAAAAATATATATATATATCTATATATATATATATATATTTTTTTTTTTATTCTGTGGTCTTGCAATTGTGTTTAAAGCTAAGGGCCCAGCCCCCTATTCCCCATCGTTTCCGTCAATCAAATAAAGGCTTCGTTTAGCCAGGGGTTATTCTTCTCCTCTGCTGAATCGCTTCGCGAACGAAGTAGGCTAAAAAAAGAAAGATTTTTTTTGTCCGCCTTATTCTTTTCTATCATTCAAATGGCCCTATGAGTTTTTGCCAAGCAAAATATTGATTGCATAAGCCATCGGCTTCCGCAAAGACCGATAAAGTGATAACAGCAGCGTAGCCAAGCTTGTTCCGCCCGCTGTGCGCAAAAAAAGAGTTTTTTCCGGCACTTAGTAAAACAAAATTTTGACACTCCTTGCGTTGCGGATGGTGAGTGGATTACTAATAAAATGGAGTGATCCAAGATGACCTCTCTTTCAATTTCAATTATGTCATTATATAGTAATGGCATGCGGCGAACTCTATTGGATGCGCCAAAAACTTGATTTGTTGGGCTGTGTCAATTTAGTAAGATTGACAGAGCCTTCATCTAAGTCTCGGCTCGTGCAGCTGTCGCCCAAAATACAATCAATTATCTATCCAATCGACTGTATTTTGGTCACAATAAAAAAAAATGATTTATGTATGTATTTATTAATTGTAACTTTACCTTTACTAGGTAGTTGTGTAGCAGGTGCTTTTGGTCGTCTTCTTGGTCTACGAGGAACTGCTATAGTCACAACCACGTGTGTTTCATTATCTTTCATTTTCTCTTTGATTGCTTTTTATGAAGTTGCACTGGGAGCCAGTGCTTGCTATATGAAAATTGCTCCATGGATTTTTTCCGAGATGTTTGATGCTTCTTGGGGCTTCTTTGGCGACCGTGAAGTCACCGGATGAATTGCTGGATAGATAGATTATCTGGACGCTGCAGTTGCTCTGCGGTGAGACGGACTCGACTCACTCTCTGGGGCGAACTCCTGTAGAGCATCATAGCATGTCGGGAAACGGGCATACTGGACGTAGCCAAAAATATCCTTGGCTGTGCCCCGACCGTGTCTTTGAGACACAGGTGAGGCCGTAGGTCACGAACGTAAGGTGGAGGAGGTATCCCAAACTTGGCGCATCGGGCGAGGCCCGCGTTCCCCCTGCATATAGGCAGCAAGAGGGCGCATATGCCCGAACAAATAGGGGGCCTGAGTCCAATAAGGACAGCACACCACTTCAAGCGCACCTATGTCTCGGTATCGATAGAGTATTCGGTGGAACCGGTGAACCATACATTTTTCTAGATAGAGATGCGTGGGACAGAGGGCTCGTAGTACCTGCCTACCCGCCCCAAATATTCAAAAATTTTTTTGCTGCGAGTTTTTTCAGAAGAACATTGATATCAGCAGAAGGGAAGGGGCCTAAGTCGGCAGATGCCGTACGCTTGAGTGGCAAAGGTAAGCGACACTATACGGCTAAGCGATAAAAGAAGAATATGCAGCGAATAAAAAAAAATCTATTTTTTGCTGCGGCCCGCTTAAACATACAATGGTTACTCCAAGCCTTAATGACAATCTCAAGTTGGTGAGCCGTGTGATAGGTAACTATCTCGCACGGTTCGGGGAGCACTTTATTATTTTGCTCGAGTGAACGGCCGCCGCATTGCGGTACGCAAAAAATTTCCTGCTTGATTCTGCGATTAAAGGCCCCAGTAAAATAAAACTTTTGACTCTGTGTTTGATAGTCCGACTGTAGTTATGTTAATTGTGGTTACATTTGTAAGTAGCTTAGTTCATCTCTATTCCATTTCATATATGTCTGAGGATCCACACAGCCCTCGATTTATGTGCTATTTATCCATTTTTACTTTTTTTATGCTAATGTTGGTCACCGGAGATAACTTTATCCAATTATTTTTAGGATGGGAAGGAGTAGGTCCCGCTTCATATTCGTCAATTAATTTCTGGTTTACACGACTTCAGGCCAATAAAGCAGCTATAAAAGCTATGCTTGTCAATCGAGTAGGTGATTTCGGATTAGCTCTCGGGATTATGGGTTGTTTCACTATTCTCCAAACAGTAGACTTTTCGACTATTTTTGCTCGTGCCAGCGCCTTTTCCGAACCCCATCATTATTTTATTTTTTGCAATATGAGATTTCATGCCATAACTGTTATTTGTATTTTACTTTTCATCGGCGCTGTTGGGAAATCTGCACAAATAGGATTGCATACTCGGTTACCTGATGCAATGGAGGGTTTTCGAATATCTGAGGGCTCTCATGTGCCAATAGGTACATTATACCAATCTCACTGTATGCCGGAATCGTCGCTCAAATGAGAGTCCCCATCGGAAAAATATCTCATTTTGGCCAATCGGCAGGAAACCTATAAAGGAAGGCCAAGCCCACCCAACAAAGTAAAGGCTGAAGGAGCTCTATAGGATCCTCAGAGACTGTACGTGAGACCTCTTGTCCGAAATGGAATTTATTCTTGAAAAGCGAAGCTGACCAGATTTAACTAAGATACGAAGCATTCTTTTGTCGTGAAGATTCGATCATCTTTTTTTTAGATTATATAGTCTAGATATGCAGGTCTTATGGAATAGAAGGATCCGTATAGGGTTTGGGCATGTAGAAAACCTTGTATTGAATCAAATACTCCTCATCAGTTTGGTTATAAACTGGAAACGGAAAAAAATATATATATTGTTTTTTTCCAGCGCGGCCTGATGTTACATCCCAACTTTCCGCCTGAGCCCAGCCTTATTGTCATCCTCACCAAAGCGCCGCGCGCTGAATCTACCAGGATGCAGTTTAAAAAAGCTTAAATATTTTTTTTGCTCCGCGAAATATATCTATACTCGCGAAAAGCGTTGGGAGAATGGAGCTGAGACGGTGTCTCATGTATAAAAGAAGAAAAACATCTTAGTTGTTAGGGACGCAGCATCCGTAAGATTCTTGGGAGAGTCTCTATTTCATAAGTGGAAGATACAGTCCCTACTCTTGCTAGGCTCATCAGCTTATTACCTAATGCTCTAAAATAGTATTTCTTTGCCTTATGGGAGCGTAAGGGATTATTAAAGAGTAGCCCACTCCAGTATCTGCTTCGATTCATGCAGCTACTATGGTAACAGCAGGCGTTTTTATGATAGCAAGGTGCTCCCCTTTATTCGAATATTCATCCACTGCTTTGATTGTTATTACTTTCGTAGGGGCTATGACGTCATTCTTCGCGGCAACCACTGGAATATTACAGAATGATTTAAAGAGGGTCATAGCCTATTCAACTTGTAGCCAATTAGGCTATATGATATTTGCTTGCGGTATTTCCAACTATTCCGTTAGCGTATTTCATTTAATGAATCACGCTTTTTTTAAAGCATTACTTTTTTTGAGTGCAGGTTCAGTGATTCATGCCATGTCGGATGAGCAAGATATGCGTAAGATGGGAGGGCTTGCTTCCTTGTTACCTTCTACTTATGCCATGATGCTTATAGGCAGTTTATCTTTAATAGGTTTTCCTTTTCGTACTGGATTTTATTCTAAAGATGTTATTTTAGAGCTCGCTTATACTAAATATACGATTAGTGGTAACTTTGCTTTCTGGTTGGGAAGTGTTTCTGTCTTCTTTACTTCCTATTATTCTTTTCGTCTACTTTTTTTGACTTTTTTAGCATCAACAAATTCATTCAAGCGAGACATCTTACGATGTCATGATGCGCCCATTCTTATGGCAATCCCTTTAATCTTTTTGGCTTTTGGAAGTATTTTTGTAGGATACGTGGCCAAAGTGTGACCTGTTAGCCCATAAGTCACTCCTGTGACGAAGCGGCTGTTGCTCACTCAAAAAATAGATTCTTTTTCGAAGTGGACAATAATTGAGAATTGGATGCGGGCGAAATTCCCGCCAATGGCTGAGATGTTCAGTCGACTCTCCTCCCTTTGTAGGAGGTCCGGCAGCCCTCGAGTTGAAGGTGAGCAAAAAAGGGAGGAGGAAAGAGGCCTTGGTGAACTACTATAAGTAAACAAGTGTAAGCTTTGTTGCCCGACAGTATCAAGTACTGACCACACTGAAGGACGGATCCTAGAATGAAAAGGAGGAATGAAGGGTACTTGCAGTGCAAATTTTTGGTCTTGCATTGAACATCCAATGGACCTTGGACTAAATGGCCACTGTCTGAAAGGACTATGTCCAGGAGACCACCCCGCAAAGTACATCTTGCGCCTATGGGCCGCTATAACTATCCAATACACTCAAAACTGGAAAACTCTGGTAGGGCTCCCTTGCGGCGGGCTGCCAAGCTATAAACCCAACGAGAGTAGGATTCTCTAAAAAGCCAAGGCCGCAGAGTGCAGCCAGCCAAAATAGATTTCTTTTCGCAGCATTTTTATTATGCCCACTTGGAGATTTAGGATTTCAGTAAAAACTGGAAAGGAGAATAAGTTATGAGTAGGTTCTACATAGATACCCAAACGATACCCTGGGAACAAATTCCTTGGCCCAAGGTCGAGGCAGTTGTTTTTAGACCCCAAACCAGGATTTACCAAGCTTCTCGCTCCGACAATATGGACAAGATGCGTGCTCTACAATTTAGACTCATACGAAATCTACATGCCAGACTCTTAGCCGTAAGACAAGTTACGCGGGAGAACCAAAGGAAAAAGGACCCTGACATTTACAAGAAGTTGGTTGCCTCGGGATCACAAAAAATAGAGATGGCAAGAGGTCTTCAATTGGATGGAAAGGCTACGCCCGTTCGTCAGATGATAATAGCAAAGCCCCGAAAAGAAGGAGAGCACCCCAGAAAACTACGAGCAAAAAAAAAATCTAGATTTTGTTGCGCCTTTTCTGCACTAGGCGCAACAAAACGTAGAGTCAATCAGGCACGCTTTGCGCCTGGAAAATGGAAAGCAAAAAACAATCTATATTTTTTTTTTCGAACTAAACTTCGCGTCTTTTTATCTTTTTGGCCTATTTGCGTTATTGAAGACAGAGCGAAGCAGGCTTTAATCAAAATGGCCTTAGAAACTGAATGGGAAGCCCGCTTCGAACCCAATTCTTATGGATTCAGACCCGGACGAAGCTACCAGGATGCCATCAAAGCCATATTCGACGCTATTCGAGCCAAGCCCAAGTATGTTTTGAACGCGGACATTTCCAAATGTTTCGATCGCATCGACCACCAAGCCCTCTTGAACAAACTGAAAACTTTGCCTAATTTAGCCAAACAGGTCGAAGCCTGGCTTAAAGTCAACCTCATGACCGGATTAGGAAATAATGCTCAGTACATGGAAAGGGGCACCTATCGCGTGATCTTTCCACTGCTAGTCAACATTGCTCTCCATGGGATGGAGACGGCTTTAACAGAGTGGTCACTGAAAGCATATCCCAAAGGACCAACTCCGATACTGGTTAGATATGCCAACGACTTCGTTGTACTTCACCAATCCGAAGAGATCATAGAACAAGCTCAGGCATTCCTGAAGGAATGGTTAAAGTGCATGGGACTAGAATTGCACTCAGAGAAAATCCAGGTAGTCGACACTGGATCCGGGTTCCAATTTCCAGGGTTTTCAATCAATCATATCTGGAAATGGGGCAAAGTTAGAACTTTAATAACTCCGTCTCGTGAGTCTCGCCGGAGATTTCTCGAAGATATGCGACGGGCCATTCAATTGTCAAAAGGAAAAGCAGCCTACCAACCTATCCTAACCCTAGTACCCCAAATAGTAGGATGGGGCAACTACTTCAAATACTCTGAATGCAACAATCTATTTCGGAGATTAGACCATGATATCTTTCAAAAGATCCGAGCATGGGTATACCGACGGCATCCGACATGGGGTCGTGATAGAATCAAACAAAAGTACTTCCCCGAAAAGAGAAGTTGGCTCTTCAACAAGAAAGTATACCAAGATAACTGGATTTTGTACGACTCTCGCACAACGGCCTTCGGGGTGAAAAGAGAATATTACCTGGTCAAACTGAGTTGGATAGCTAGCCACAAGCACATGTTGGCAAGACAAGATAAGAGCCCGATAAAATGAAAAGCCGCGTGAAAAAAGAGCGCAACAGCAAAAAAATCTAGATTTTTTTTTTGCTCTTGACTTCTCCGTTCTACTGCGCACCTTTAACGGAACTACTATCTACTGAAATCTAAAGGTTCCAAATGCGGTAACCAAAAAGCTAAAGGGCTCTTTCTTTATTACATCGCCCAAACATGTTAGAAAACCATGAGAGCCTAAAAGTAGAGCACATCAACGTGAAATCCTTGTGTGTTCGTAGAGAACTTATGAACAAGCACTGCCATATTGAAGACAAGCAAGAAGACGTAAAAATTCTGAGAGGAGCCGTATGAGGCGGAAGCCTCACGTACGGTTTTGAAGCCAAGCCGTTCCAGCAATGGAACGGCTTAGGAACCGATATGATGATTGGTTTAGGTACCAATTTTTGGGCTAATTCTCTTTTCATACTACCAAAAAATGAAATTATTGCCGAATCCGAGTTTGCTACTCCAACAATTATCAAACTAATTCCTATTTTGTTTAGTACTTTAGGTGCTTTTATGGCATATAATATAAATTTTGTAGCAAATCCATTCATTTTTGCTTTGAAAACTAGTACTTTGGGTAATCGATTATATTGCTTTTTAAATAAGCGCCGGTTTTTTGATAAACTTTTCAATGACTTTATAGTCAGGTTCTTTTTGCGTTTTGGATATGAAGTTTCATTTAAAGTTTTAGACAAGGGTGCTATTGAAATCCTGGGACCTTATGGAATTTCGTACACATTTCGAAAATTAGCCAAGCAGATAAGTAAACTTCAAAGTGGTTTTGTTTATCATTATGCTTTTGTAATGTTGATCGGCTTAACCATATTTATTACCATAATAGGTCCGTGGGATTTTATTTCTTTCTGGGTAGATAATCGATTGTATTTTATTTACATAGTGAGTTTTCTATTTATTCATTTTGAAAACGACATTAGCACGAACTAAAGGGGCATACTTCCTTATATAATACCATGAAACTTTGAGGGACGCAATGATAAGCCAGTGCTACGCCCTTTTTTTGGCCCCGCCGGGAGGGAGGGCTGAGGCCCGACGAAGCCTAACAAGCAAAAAAAATAGATTTTTTGGAGCCTAAGCTATGCTCTGCGGTCTAGCTATGATAAACCGTAGAAAGAAAATGGATCCTCGAATAAAACACGTTATTGCTTTGGGTCTATGGGGGAATCTGAAGAAGAAGAAGAAGAAAGTAAAGGTTGGAATGATAGAATAATAAATCGAAAGAGAGAAAATGAAAAAAACCATAAAACGAAAAAAAAAAATTTCGGCTTTTTTTATTCTCCTCGACCGTGACTGAGACCGTCCAGTCACGTGATTGAGGCCGTCCAATTATAATAGCAAGCCCTAGAGCATTGAACAAAGCGGTGAAAGGCGAAGCATGCAATTACATAGTATGCGCGTATAAAAGCTCATCAAGTTATGCAATTATTGCGGGCTTTATGTATAGAAGTGCAGGGGGTTATGATGATATACCCATAAGGCCTCTATGGCTGGAAAGCCGGGAGGAAATATGGACCCGCGGCCTGCGGAGAAAGCTGCGTCCCCGGGATCTTCTGGAAAAAGAGTAAACATTTATGTTACAATTTTTAGCTCCATTTTATTCCAATCTCAGTGGTCTCATTCTGTGTCCTTTATTAGGAAGCATCATTCTTTTCGTTATCCCCGATCCCAGAATACGACTGATACGAAGTATTGGTTTGTGCACCTCTTTGATTACTTTCTTATATTCCCTTCTTTTCTGGATACAATTTGATAATTCTACAGCCAAATTTCAATTCGTGGAAACCATTCGATGGCTTCCTTATTCAAACATCAATTTTTATATAGGTATAGATGGTATCTCTTTATTTTTCGTGGTCTTGACCACATTTTTAATTCCTATTTGTATTTTAGTAGGTTGGTCCAGTATTAAAAGTTATAAAAAAGAGTATATGATAGCATTTCTAATTTGTGAATCTTTCATGATTGCTGTGTTTTGCATGCCGGATCTTCTATTATTTTATGTTTTTTTTGAAAGCGTTTTAATCCCTATGTTGTGCGGAGCTGAGCATCTGATATTCGCGGCGCGAAGCGCCGCCTCTGCAGGAGCCTTGTGCAGTAAACCTTTCTGAGTGATCTGAAGACCAGTAGGCTCGCGAAGCTTTCAGAGAAGGGTAGTCTTGTGTGTAAGCATAGCTTTTTGGTCGAACCCGTCGGATGACCTAGTTGGGATTGGGGGGTACTTTGAGTGGGTACTTTGCAGGACTTCACTCTGCCTACTCGAATATTGTATAAACATGCAGGAAAGGGTGCTCCTAGGCAGGGAAGAATGGAGTTTTGCTACGAGAAAACGGTTTTCGTGGGGTCTAAGGGGTGCAGACACACTTGCGCGAATTACAGATGACGGCTACAAGGGTGGTGGGGAAAAGAAAAGTACCCGACGCCTGGGGATGGACATAAATTTGTTAACTACCTATTGAGCTGACAAGGATAATCGTCCTGATCTTGAAAGAGGACCTCAGGTCAATTCCTCTGTCGGAAAGTTATTGGCGAGGCCGCGGAATGAGTCGCTAGAACAAAAAAGGAGACCGAAATAAAAAAATATTTTGGAACTACGAGCCGAAAAAGGCGTAAAGCCCTTTCTGCAAAAATCTATATATTTTTTTTTTGCTTGGCTTTTATTCTCGGCTCATCCGCTATTTTGAGAGGGAGCCGTATGACGCGAGAGTGTCACGTACGGTTCTTTGAGAAGGGTGTGGGTACCTACAGGAGCTTTTTCTCGACCCATTTATCATGGGGAGATAGAGCCGAGGGCCTATCATCCCTTACTCTCCTATTATCATAGGGGTATGGGGTTCTAGACAAAGAAAAATCCAAGCAGCATATCAGTTTTTCTTATATACTTTACTCGGATCTGTCTTCATGCTCCTAGCCATTTCATTTATTTTTTTTCAAACAGGAACCACTGATTTACAAATATTATTAACCACAGAATTTAGTGAGCGGCGCCAAATATTGCTATGGATTGCTTTTTTTGCTTCTTTTTCTGTCAAAGTGCCTATGGTACCAGTTCATATTTGGTTACCTGAAGCTCACGTAGAGGCACCTACGGCTGGATCTGTAATCTTGGCAGGAATTCTTTCGAAATTAGGAACCTATGGTTTTTTAAGATTCTCTATACCCATGTTTCCTGAAGCGACACTCTATTTTACTCCTTTCATTTATACCTTAAGCGTCATTGCTATTATATATACTTCCTTGACTACAATAAGACAAATCGATCTGAAGAAAATTATTGCCTACTCTTCAGTAGCTCATATGAATTTTGTGACTATCGGTATGTTCAGTCTAAACATACAAGGAATTGAAGGTAGTATTTTACTTATGTTAAGTCATGGAATGGTTTCTTCAGCCCTTTTTTTATGTGTTGGTGTTTTATATGACCGACATAAGACTCGACTTGTTAAATATTATGGGGGTTTAGTCAGCACCATGCCCATGTTCTCTACGATCTTCTTATTCTCTACCTTAGCCAATATGAGTTTACCTGGTACTAGCAGCTTTATCGGAGAATTTCTTATTTTAGTAGGAGCTTTCCAGAGAAATAGCTTAGTGGCCACATTAGCGGCACTTGGAATGATTTTAGGCGCAGCTTATTCTCCTTGGCTATATAATCGTGTAATTTTTGGGAATTTCAAACCCAAATTCCTCCAAAAATTCTCCGATTTAAATAGAAGAGAAGTTCTAATATTTTTCCCTTTTATTGTTGGAGTTATTTGGATGGGTGTCTACCCCGAAGTTTTCTTAGAGTGTATGCATACTTCCGTAAGTAACTTAGTGCAACATGGAAAATTTGATTGAAAACCATAAAAAAGAGGTTTGAAGAAATGTTTGAACATGATTTTTTGGCGCTTTTCCCAGAGATCTTTCTTATTAACGCAACCATCATTTTGCTGATTTATGGAGTTGTATTTAGTACCTCCAAAAAATATGATTATCCACCATTAGTGTGTAATGTTAGTTGGCTTGGTTTACTTAGTGTTGTGCGCCTAGGAGGGCGCGTTTGAGGAGACGATGGTTGAAAACAATCGCTCGGATAGACTCCCTAACCTTATGTGGGATCAGACCGCAAGGAACCATAGCATGGGTACCATCCGCGTTTCGTCGCAAGTACAATCGTACGCATAGGAGTAAGGTAACTTCCCCCAACGAAAGGCGGGGCCGGAAGACACGTGGGCTCGAACGCTACTCACGTGCGAGCAACCCTCCGGACGTAACTGTAATGGACAGAAAAAGTGGTACACGTGACTAAACGACAAGCAAACGGCCAAACGCGCAAACTAGGGATCATCCAAATGGACTCGAGAGGGACCGGCTTTGATAAAAGCAGGGCGTAGCAAATTTGCTACGATTTTCGGAAAAAAATACTTTTGAAAATCCCTTGGAGACCAAGGCTTTAGCCAGAATGTACGGGTGACAGATCCTTCCATAATGTACCCTGAGAAATACACCGGGCAATTAATGTTAAGCATACGACGATGCCCTTTGGAGTGAAAGCCTCGGAGGAAAAGGAGGTAGGTGATAATGCGCTGTACTTTCCAGACGCGGCGCGCGCCGCGTCTGGAAAGTACAGCAAACTCGGAAAAGCAATTTAGGATAATGTCATTAAAGAGAAAAAAAAAAAGATTTTTTTCGCTGAGTGCTACTACTTTCAGTCCCATATTAATGAGACTTCCTACGTCAATATACAACCCTGGATAAAAGACTAAGGCAATAGCTAGGTAAAACAGCGAATTTGATTAATCTACCTACAAACGTAGCCAATGAAGGAATGGAAGACAATGTAGCATAACGCCAACTCCGAAATGATCAGTGTTTTATTTTGTTCATGCAGGCCCGGCCTTAGAGGGTTTCGGTCCGTGAACCTGAAAAAGTTATCATGGACGAGCCACATGCGGGGAAACTCGCACGTGTGGTTCTGACCGGGGGGGAGAAAAGCACCCTATCGGTATCTAATAACTATCTTATTGGTCGCTTCTAGCACACCTCTAACTGTTGCCAATTTATTCTATAATAATTTAATAATAGACAATTTTACCTATTTTTGCCAAATCTTTCTATTAATAAGTACGGCTAGCACTATAGTTATGTGTCTGGGTTATTTTAAAGAAGAGAGTTTGAATGCTTTTGAATCTATTGTCTTAATTCTACTTTCTACTTGCAGTATGCTCTTTATGATCTCGGCTTACGATCTAATTGCCATGTATTTAGCTATTGAGCTTCAAAGTTTATGTTTTTATGTGATTGCAGCATCAAAAAGAGACTCTGAATTTTCTACAGAAGCTGGCTTAAAATATTTTATTTTAGGTGCATTCTCCTCTGGAATTTTATTGTTTGGTTGTTCTATGATTTATGGATTTACTGGAGTTACCAACTTCGAGGAATTAGCTAAGATTTTCACCGGATATGAAATCACTTTATTTGGTGCTCAATCTAGTGGTATCTTTATGGGGATTCTATTTATTGCCGTAGGTTTTTTATTTAAGATCACAGCAGTTCCTTTTCATATGTGGGCACCTGATGTATACGAGGGTTCACCTACTCTGGTTACAGCATTCTTTTCTATTGCACCTAAAATATCTATTCTTGCCAATATGGTACGTGTTTTTATTTATAGTTTCTATGATCCAACATGGCAACAACTATTCTTTTTTTGCAGCATTGCTTCTATGATTTTAGGAGCATTGGCTGCAATGGCTCAAAACAAAGTCAAAAGACTTTTAGCTTATAGTTCTATTGGACATGTAGGTTATCTTTTTATCGGTTTCTCATGCGGAACCATAGAAGGGATTCAATCGCTACTAATTGGTGTTTTTATTTACGTATTAATGACCATCAATGTATTCGCCATAGTTTTAGCATCACGTCAAAACCGTTTCAAATATATAGCAGATTTAGGTGCTTTAGCCAAAACTAATCCTATTTTAGCTATTACTCTGTCTATTACCATGTTTTCATACGCGGGAATACCCCCGTTAGCCGGATTTTGTAGCAAATTTTATTTGTTTTTTGCTGCTTTAGGCTGTGGGGCTTACTTACTAGCCTTAATAGGAGTTGTTACTAGTGTTATCAGTTGTTTCTATTATATACGCTTTGTGAAAATAATGTATTTTGATACACCTGAAAAATGGATTCTATATAAACCAATGGATCGTGAAAAATCCTTACTACTAGCAATTACTTTATTTTTGATCAGTTTTTTCTTTTTATACCCCTCTCCTCTATTCCTAATTAGCCATCAAATGGCACTAAGTCTATGTTTGTAAGTTGTATGTCTGATAAATAAATAAAATTTTTATAAGTTCAGCATAATAGAATAGTTGCATAATCCACAAGTATGAATTGGATTCAAGGCTGAATTCGAGCAAGGCCACAGAGCGTAGCTTTTCGCGGGGCGCGATAAAAAAAAAGAATTTTTTTCGCAGATTGGCCTTTGCTAAAAACAAGGAAAGCACTGCGCCTCCAATGACTCTCCGTACCGTCTTATTTCTCCATCCTCCCGGTTGTTTTCAGCCCCATCATTTGTTATGCGAATGATGTGGGCACAGCACCGGTTTAATTGCGTTTCGCAGAGAAATGGCCACCGCAGCGTGAGGCTGCACCTGCGCCCTGAATCATGACAAATGATTTCCATTTGCCAGGCGACGAAGCGGCCCCCTGCTTTTGTTGGCTATTCCCTCCCGGTACCTTAGGCAAGAAAAAAGAATAGATTTTTGGGGGAGAAAACTGGGTGGAAAAAGACCCAAGCGGAAAAAGGGACTTGAACCCTCAACCTCAGCCTTGGCAAGGCTATACTCTACCATTAAGCTATTTCCGCCAGCTCCGACAAAACGAAACAATAAGAAGAAAGTAAGAAGGCCTTTACACTTATCAGATGTATTCTTTTAGTAGAATTTGATGGATAGGCCCATGCTTGGAAAGATTCGAACTCTCAACCCCCAAATCCGTAGTTTGGTGCTCTATCCGATTGAGCTACAAGCACAAATTTCTTATTCTTAAGCACTACGTGTCATGTAGGCTGCATTACTACAAAGAAAAAACATATATATATATGAAAAAATATTTTAAGAATTGAAAAAAAAAGAGATATGTTTTTTTTCCCCTATTCACTTGAGCGATGGTATACTTTGAAATTAGAATAGTATTACCCTATTGCATTATTTCAAGGCGTTTATGCCTTCTGTGACCCGAGAAAGTTTATTATAGCACCGTGGTCAAATTAGTCAACATTTTGACCGCAGTTAAGGGATCTGGATGCATTATAACACGTTAGTAATCAAGTTCAAAAAAGAATACTTTGTTGATTGATTTGATTAGCTCGCGTTTAGGTTTTACTGCCAAAAAAAAAAAATATATATATAGATTTTGTTTTCTCATTTCTCCCAATTTATTGGCTCTATCCAAAAAGCGAAAATGCAGACGTTATTAAAGGTCGCTCTTGGTGTAATGTTGACCAGGTACAGAGTTTTTTTTTTAGTTGAAAGCGTCATGGATTATCGTAGGTAAATGAGAAAAAAAGTGGCACATAAACGGGCCACAGGCCGCAAATTGTGCCACTTTTTTTTTCTTTTTATTGCAGCGCAGCTCTGGCTGACTATTTTTCTTTGAAATAATTTTGTCCCTTTCGTCTAGGGGTATAGGACATCGTCTTTTCATGGCGAGAACACGGGTTCGAATCCCGTAAGGGATAGCCTTACTTACATATGCTCCGAGAGCCAAGCGAAATGAGCTTTCTAGTGCACGTAGGAATTTTTTGTTTGGAAAAGAAAAGGACACAAAAAATGGAAAAAAGACTTTTTTTTTCAGTGTCTTCGCTCTTTATTCCAGTTTTTCACCGTTCTCCCCTATTATTTTTCCCCGTGCCCTCATGATGAACGAAAATCGTGGAGAGCATAGTGATGAAAGGGCGCAGAATATAGCGGCCAAAGGCCCCATTCCCAGAACGAATAGAGCATGAGAAATAAAAAATAAAAATTTTATGCAACTTTCTAAGAAAAACCAAGTAAGTGAAATATGCCTACAATAAATCAATTGATTCGTCATGGTAGAAAGTCAAAACGGCGCACACAACGTACTCGAGCTTTAACTCAATGTCCTCAAAAGCAAGGAGTATGCCTGCGTGTTTCGACGAGAACACCAAAGAAACCTAATTCAGCTTTACGCAAGATAGCCAAAGTACGTTTAACCAATCGAAATGAAATAATTGCTTACATTCCCGGCGAAGGCCATAATTTGCAAGAGCATTCTGTGGTTATGGTTAGAGGGGGTAGAGCGAAAGATTTGCCAGGTGTAAAATACCATTGTATTCGAGGAATTAAAGATTTGCAGGGAATACCGAGTCGACGTCGAGGCAGATCTAAATATGGTACAAAAAAACCCAAAGATTCTATATGAATTTATTTGTCAAATCATCAAATTTCAGCTTTGTGTCTGATTCATCAAAGGCAGGGATCAAAAAAAAGGAAAATTGGCCATTTAGCGGAAAAAATCTATTTTTTTTTCCAGAAAGCTTTTTTGCGCGTCGTTTATCGCATCGTAGATATTTATGCTATGCCCTTCCAGGGCATGTGCTATCAGGACCTAAAGGTCGTGGAGCAAGCATATACAATAGCTCAGACAATTTGGGCTATATCCGGGGCTTGCATGGTAAACAGAAACAATTAATAAAAAAATTGGTCCATATTTGCATGATTAATGGTAGAAAAACGAGATCTCGTGCTATTGTTTATAAAACTTTTCATTGTCTAGCTCAGCATGGCGATATATTGAGACTTTTGGTTAATGCCATAGAAAATGTCAAGCCTGTTTGTGAAGTGAAAAAGGTAAGAATTTCTGGTACTACTCAATTAGTACCATCTATTATAGCAGCAAATCGTCAAGAAACCTTAGCCATTCGTTGGATGCTCGAAGCGGCAGCCAAACGACGTATTAACAAAAAAAGCATGAGCTTAGATCAATGTTTAGCTGATGAGATATTGGATGCTTCCCGAAAGATGGGGATTGCACGTAAAAAAAGGGATGATCTTCATAAACTGGCTCAAGCCAATCGTAGTTTTTCGCATTATAGATGGTGGTAAACTATTTGAGGTAGGAAAAAAAGGGGATCAGGCGACGAGGGAGGCGAAGCGCATTATTTAGAAACTTTTCTGCGCTTCGCCCCCTTTTGCCTCGTCCCATTCGGGGATTGGGGAGAGAAAAAAAAGGCCAAGCTTCGTTATGCGCTTGGCTACTCATTTAGAAGGATCTCATGGCTTTTATCATAATGAAACTATTCGTCCCTTCTTAGAATCAGACATTAAGCGTCTCAGCTCAAGATAAGTTTGCCGCATCAAAGAAGAGTTGCGAGAAAGTGGGCGCAGCAAAAATCTATGGCGACCAAAGAGAACTTTTGTCAAGCTGCGAGGGGGGGGAGGAGTATCTGCGGCCTCTTTGTTTCGGTAGGAATTAGTCCCCGGGGTCCCGGGACATTCGTTTCCGCCAACGGGGAACTCTACAAGAGGCCGCAGGGCGCAGCAAAATATATATATATATAGAATATTTTTTTTTTCGTAGCTTTTTGCATCCCGCGCGTTCAAAGGTCTTCGACCATCGGTGTGCATTATTCTGCGTCATCAAAAGCAAATCCAGCTTTTTTTATTATGGTTGACGATGACGCGCTTAGAAAGTAAAGAAGTGATGTAGCAACTGCTTTGATGCCCCCTACACCAGTCTCTTAATGAAGGTTTATAGCATCATTTAAGTAAATACAAATTAAAATAGTAAAAACATAAGCTTGTAATATAGCAACACCTGATTCCGAACCAGTTAATGCGAATACTATTAAAAAAGGAGCAAGATGCGCTAAATACATAATACCCCCCATAGATAGCATAGTCCAAGCAAACCCGCTTAGAATCTTTACTAAACTATGACCAGCCATCATATTGGCGAATAAACGTATTCCTAGACTTAATGCGCGAAAACGATAAGAGATTAACTCGAGAAGTACTAGGAAGGGTGCTAACGGCAAGGGTACTCCTTGCGGCAATAACAAACTAAAAAAATGAAGCCCATGTGTTTGGGATCCAACTATAGTGATTCCAATAAAAAGAGATAATGAAAGACCCAGGGTAATTAGAAAATGACTTGTTACTGTAAAACTATAAGGTATCATACCAATAAGATTACTAAATAATAAGAAAGTAAAAGTGACAAAAATTAGAGGAAAAAAGCGTTGTTTTATCGAAGAAGGACCGCTTATTTGTTCATTTACCAAGTTAAGCACAAAATCATAAATAATTTCAACAAAGGATTGCCAAGCATTTGGTACTAAGTGTCCTCCATTTAAAGTAACGAAATGAACTAGAAGCAATACTAGACTGATAGTTAATAGCATAAACAAAGATGAATTGGGTCGGTAGGGGAAAAAAAGATTTTTTTTTTGCTCCATTTGAACCTTACTTAGGCCCAGGGTTTAGAGCCGTTCCCCTCCTATAGAACCGTACGTGATAGTCTTCCATCATACGGCTCCTCTCTCCTCGGGACCGGCCAAAGGTCCAATAGAGGCTTTATTTTGGCAGCCATCTCCAAAAAAGTCTTTTTTTTTACTTATCCGAAGAGAGCCAGGACTACATTCCTCGCCGCTTATTTCGTGGGAGGTTTTCTATCCATCCTCGAGCGCATTCCGCAGTATCCTGGGCACTCGCCCTCATAGCCGTCACCCTAGTTGATCTACCCGCGCGTTCTGTCTAGGATTCTCTAAGCCCGACCGGCGTGTGCCGGCGTGAACATGGTTTGTATCCTGACCCAGGGGCTTCCTTTCACCGTTTACCATCGGCTATTTGAGTAGATCAGTCCTCATATTCGTCTCCCTTCCAAAAGAGCGGCCATTCTCGAGATTCGTAAACCTATCCTGTACAGAACACTTTCCTGACTCCACGGCATCGAAGTAAACGGGAGTTGGATTATCGTCTAAAACCCCGACGAAGTGTTTACACCATCGAGTAGTGGGCGCGAGCTCCGCACGTAAATGAAAGATAGAAATTTCCTATATGAATAGGAATCAATGGAATAATTGCAAATTGTTCTAGCGGACTGCAAGCCATGATGAATTCTCTTTTTTTTCTTTTAGCGCAAAGCGAAACTGAGAAGCCGCTTCGTTGCTTGACGCTTTTCAAGGCAAAGTCTTGAGAGAAAATAAAAAAATATTTTTATTTCTTTCGGTATTTTTTCATATATATATTATATATGACAAAATACCTCGAAGCCAAGCTTGATTTGCCCTACATTCGCCATTCGCGCAGCGAATAGAGCGTTAATTTCTATTTATGTTCTTTTTTTCTTGAATAATGAATGGTAACTTTTTGGAAAAGAAGGAAAGCGAAGCATAATCAAATGGATTTGAAGAGCTAAAAAAAAATCTTTTTTTTTACTTTTCTGCATTTTGGAATATATATGAAAAAAAATCTATATATTTTTGTGCGCCTAGATTTTTTGTCGGTTTGCTGCGTGCCTTTCTTCTAAGCTGATGGACAAAGTATGCGTGATTTTGTGCCATCTATGTTCGTTCCAGAAGAGAATAAAACTCAAAGTTTCTAAGCCTCTTCTTGCCCCAATTCCATAAGTTGGGGTCTTCGACCCCAACCATGTGCTTTCCAATATTTGGTCAAAAAGCAAAAGTGAAAAACGCTCATTTACATAGCGAATTTATGAATCGTTTTGTACGGAAACAACTCGAAGCGGTTTCAGCTCAGGGAGCCTTCGGTGATGCAAGGTTCAAGAGTGTCTAAGGGCACAAAGAATAAAGTTTATAAATAAAGATGGTCATTAATTATCATACATGATGAATTTGCTTTATACGAATTCAGAATCAAAAATAGTCTACGGATTTCACGAGCGAAAGATAGTTTTGTACGCAAAGTTCGCCATGCATTTACTATTACGATATATCGAGATTTATCTACTCGACTGACGAGAACCTGAGACACTTTTTATTTATGATGTCGTTCCACGAAGCCTTCTGATGAGCTATATCCGAAGCAGGGGGAGGGAAGCGGATAAGAAAAAAAATACATATTTGTTTTGCTTCCTGTTGCACCTTATAACCGAAGGCCTCTTTCGTATCGAGAGCGCCCTTATTTCGCACTTCTTCCTCTGCTCCAGCAGGATCTCTTTCCTATGGGGCTTTTTTCTTATGCCGCGTACATGTGTTGGCTTCAGTTGTTCTTCCGCTTGGTTTGTGTTTGCCCGCATCATCTGTTCTCCAGATGATGCGTAGAAAAAAAATATATAGATTTTTTTTCATTGTTGAAGCAAATGATAAAAGGGACTTAGTAAAATAACCATGATACTTTTTTCTGTTTTTTCGAGCATTGCTTTAGTCTCTAGTGTTATGGTAATACGTGCTAAAAATCCAGTCCATTCTGTTTTATTTTTCATCTTAGTTTTTTTCAACACTTCGGGTTTACTTGTTTTGTTAGGTCTCGACTTCTTTGCTATGATCTTTTTAGTGGTTTATGTAGGAGCTATTGCCGTTCTATTTTCATCTGTAGTTATGATGTTGAATATTAAAATAGCAGAAATTCACGAAAATGTATTGCGTTATTTACCTGTAGGTGGTATTATTGGAGTTATTTTTTTGTTGGAAATTTTCTTCATTGTAGATAATGATTACATTCCAATATTACCAACGAAATTGAGTACAACCTATTTAACATATACAGTTTATGCTGAAAAGATACAAAGTTGGACTAATTTGGAAACATTAGGCAATTTACTTTATACCACCTATTTTGTTCTGTTTTTGGTTTCTAGTCTTATTTTATTAGTAGCTATGATTGGGGCTATAGTACTTACTATGCATAAAACTACTCGAGTCAAAAGACAGGATGTGTTCCGACAAAATGCTATAGATTTTGAAAATACTGTCAAAAAAATAAGAGATATTTGAAGGCTTTAGCTCTCTGAAGCCATTAAGAAGCTCAAAAAAAAAAGGTATATATATTTTTTTTTGTACGCTTCTCCTTTTCTCTGTCATGCCTTCCCAATCTCCGCTTTTGCACGAAGCAAAGGAAGCGGGTAAACCCCCGGAAAGCTAAGGTTTTCCGGGACTAAAGTCCTTCGTAAAGCCAATAAGAAATATAGAGCGAAAAGAAGAAAAGGTAAATACAAAAATATAGATTTTTTTGACGTATGCCGGAGCGGACGACTTAAGTCCTACTTTACATTTTAGTGGTCGAAGAATCGAAAAGCAAACAAATTTTCTATTTTATAAAAGAAATTGCTGCGTGCTGCAACCGCCAAAAAGCGCGGGGCAGAACAGCAAATAAAAATAGAGGTGGTGGCATGACGGCTCGTTTTCTTTTCCAAGTTACTGCATTGCCCTTGATGCATTTATCTTTTCTATTCAATCCAAACCCCTTTACTGCAACTTTTGCCTCTATGGCCAAAGGCGCGAAGCGCAGCCAAATCGTTTTTCGTGTTCTTTTCCTAGGAGTTCCGCGGTTAGCACAAATGACTGTTAAGTGCGCTGAATATATTGAGACAGGATTTAGCTTTTTACTATGCCATTGTTCGGAGTATATCTAAACAACTACCTTACCTTTATTTGAAGACAAATTTAAAAAACGCAGCAGACTATAGATCATGTCTAAGTTAGGCCTCATATGGATAAATCTTATGGTTAAACGCAATTCATTTGGGTTTTTTTAGCTCTCGTTCATGTAAGTATAGCATGGTCAAGCTGTCAAGCATAAAGCATGTAAATTTTTAATGTGTTTCCGCTTTGCGCCTAGTTTCGAATTCCGAATCATGGGTCTACTCTATGGCGTAGCATCTAATTACTATGTTATTGCAGAACTGAATCAAAGCCAAGTGGTTTCTCCATTATATGAATAATTAACAGGTTGCATAATCTGCTACTTTTAATCCCTTCTAAGCATTGTATTGGTTCGACTGTCTGTTTCTAAGAGGTTAGTTATACTTATTAAAGCAAATAACCAAAGCCTTTGTAGGCTCTGTTTTTTTTACATGATGGCGCATGGTTAACGGAAGATTAATACTGATCATGTAGAACAGATTCAGTTGCGCGAAGCACTCATACTCATAATGGTGCGAAGCACTCGAAATGCATGATGCATCTTTAGTGTAGGGCCGAAGGCCCGGGCTTATTAGGATGTAAGTATGTAGATTGTGTAGGTTTTTCCATTAATAAAGAGATCTATATTGTAGAAGGCTTGGCCTTTCTCTCTTCAGGAGGAGACAACAATGCTGTTAAGGAATCCTTAGGCCCGAATGGAAAGGCTTGGGTTACTAATGAACGAATTCCAGGAGTTGGCGAACCACAAAGAAAAGAAAATATGAAAAAGCCTTGTAAGTCGTGAGTACACTCCAATAGACGACTAGGATCTTAGACCTTCAGAACGTAGCCGACACTTTCTATAATATAATAGAAAAGGAGTTGTTGACGCAGTCTACTGGCCACCCCTCGTGACGGAAAACGCATTTGCTTCGGTTTACGCCTTCCATCTTTAATTCCATCAATTGGCTATTTCAGCCGAAGCGGTCTTGCGATAGAACCCAGACCCCACCGTCTATAATAAATAGTTTATTTTGATGATGGGAATATTCTGGCTTTTTATGAGAGTAAGGTAGACTAGAAAAGCCCTACGAATGAAAGGAAACTTAATAGGTAATAATCTGGGACTTCAGTACTCTCAATGTTTGGAGCTTAGGAAAGTGTTACGCATAGATGAAAAAAGAAAAAGAATCTTATTATCTTTATTTAGCGTGGAATCTTAGGTTTAAAGTTCAAAATATTTTCTATTTTAAAGGTTGTTTAAATGGAATGACATAAAACAACCACACAAAGTTTTCATAATTCTCTGTCATTTTGGCAAAACGAGGACCTGTAAAGGCTGTTAAAATAGCTGGTAATGCCATAGGCGCTTTTATTGCGGCAGGGTACTCGGTTGTACGTGCACGATTTGAATAGAGCGAATGCATTAGAATTCTAAGAAAAAAGCCTAAAATTGAAAAAGCTAAAGTTCAATTAGAAGGTACTTACTGATGAAGCTAAAAACACGGATCAGCTTTTGGAAGAAATGGAAGAGCGTTAAATGAAAGAAATTAATGCTTGTTGGTTGGGTAGTAAAAAAAATGAGTACTGATGAAGAATGAACAGCCACGTCTAGATGATGCTGTTTAGCATGTAATAGGAGCTAAATACGACAAGCTGCAAGCTGAGGGTAAGGGTCTTTGCGCGACAAGATTCGAGATCAGTATGCGGAACAGACGACCATGGAAGAAAGGCCACGAGTATCATAGGCAGACCTTCAACAGGCACCTAAAAAAAAATTACCACCTAAATTATCTATTAAGTACCCTGTCCCAAACGCAAACTTCTTCGTTTCTATAAGATATGAAGATATTTTGGTTTTTCGAAGAGCCAGCGGGAACTTAGGTTTTTCTATTTATCGAGTTTAGCAAGTATATCTTTCTTAGGATCTAAATCCTATTAATTTGAACGTAGAGTTGTATGATGCAAAACTATCACTTACGGGGTGGGTTTACTCTTAGATTTTTTTATTTTCTGGGTTTTCATGGGATCATTATCGCGGGTTTGTCTATCCTAATGGGCGTCTAACAAAAAAATCTATTTTTTTGTTGGTTGGTCCTTTTGTGGGGCCTGTCGAAGGGCCGAAGTAGTTCTAAAAAAAACAAGAATATACCAAATGAGTTTGAAAAATACATGGCTATTTCCAATTGGTTATTGTGACGCTGCGGAACCTTGGCAATTAGGATTTCAAGACGCAGCAACACCTATGATGCAAGGAATAATTGAGTGCGCCTAGATATATCATCACGGTTGCAGAGCTCTGCTCCAACTCTGCCATATCTGCTCGAGCTGGCTATCGCCAGGATGTGAGCTACACAGGTGGGGCATCCTTAGCAATAAGATTGCCCCGAAAGCATCATGTGAAACTCGCAGAACATTGAGACTGCCCTCACTAGGATGCTTCGACAAGGCATAAGGAAAGATCAGGATAACAAACTTGATACGTGAATCTAGTCCATCCAACTCTGGGCCGTATGTCTGAAGCAGAATATCAAGGCATACGCGTGGATAGTAAGCCTGCAAAACGGCCGAACTCGCGCTCGATATCAATTACGAACACGGGACTTGAGTTCCCACGTAGCACTCTATACGAGAATAGCCCGAGAAATCAGGCATTCACGCAAGGATCTAACCCTTGAAAATCCGTGATGGTGGAAGCTGGGGAACTAACTCCCTGTACAAGGAGAATTCAGAGATCCCGTAGTAAGAATGCATAGTTTTAGCTATTAAGGGGATCAACCTAAGACCGTTTCGTATCCTCTCTGAGGTATATATAGAAGGGGCTTTGAAAAAAAAAATATATCTATTTTTTCCCGTGTCCTTATCTCGGTCAAGAGGCGGATAAAAGCCTGTAAATGCGAGAATGAAGCATACAATGGACTGTTACGCGCTCAACGATACCATCATCTTAATTACGTGTTACGAAGCAATCAGTTTATAGCCTCGATGATGCCACTGCGCAATAGTTTGTGGAATAAAGCAAGCAAAAAAAAATCTATATAGATTTTTTTTGCTTGCTTCTGTGCAAGCTTCCCCGCTGACTGATTGTCCAACACATGCCCACTTTGTTCGCTTCGCGAACAAAGAAAGGTGCGCGTAGCGCCGTTACGTTTCATATTTTGTTTTGGAGGAGAGGGCAAAGCATGCTGCTTTGCCCCTCCCCAGGCCGAGGTTCGAGGTAGCGAGCTTTATGACGGGAAACTGTCACGTATGGTTCGGAGGGCAGACACCGAGCGCTGACCCCTATCTTACATCATGATATTTTTTTCTTCTTAATAATTATTTTGATCTTTGTATTATGGATGTTGGTTCGCGCTTTATGGCATTTTCACCATAAAAGAAATCCAATTCCGGAAAGAATTGTTCATGGGACTACTATAGAGATTATTTGGACCATTTTTCCCAGTATTATCCTGATGTTTATTGCTATACCATCTTTTGCTTTATTATATTCAATGGACGAGGTAGTAGATCCAACAATTACTATCAAAGCTATTGGACATCAACGGTATTGGAGTGCGCCCTTTTACAAGAATGATGGAAGTGCAACGAAATGCGCCGGACTGGTTCTATGGTCTGCAAAGCTTCTGGCTTACCAAAAGAAAGATGAGCCAAAATCATTTTTCGTTTGACGTTGAAAGACTCGAGAGACTAGAGCATGCCAGAAACGGGGAGTTGAGGTTAAACCTATAGACTGAAAAGGCTCCCCCAGCTAATAGGCCCATGGTTCCATTCTTTAAGTCGCTAGAGGTACACATTCCTCTTCTCGGTGTAGGCAATATACGGGAAATAGACTGCTCAGCCTGCAATGTCCAATAACAGCGCTGAAGTATTGAATCTATCGGCACCACAGCCAGTGGCATACGACTTCGAATCTAACAGGCCCGGCCTCGTCATTTTCTGGAATAGGGGATCCCCTAACGTTGACAACAACCATGGTAGTGGCAAAACTGCCGGAAGAGGAAGAACGAGCCTCTCTGAGGCTTGCTCTTCTTCTTTGGGGACGGAGGTCCTCCAGTAGGTAACATCAAGAACAAGAACTTTACCGAAGGGGACCAGCGCTTATACTGTACTGAAGTCTCGGCCGCTCGCAAGGGACGTCGGGCAATTTCAGCGAAAACTCAAGGGTCACAGAGGATTTACTTACGGTGGAAATGTTACTATCTTAGTCTATTCGACCTAATAAAGAGTTACAAAACTGCATATCGCAAGATCAAATGAAAATTTGGGAACATTACTCCAGGAGTCGGCGAGTCCACTCTCGACGATCCAGGGCGTGACCCGTCTTATCATCATTGGGAGAATGAAGGACAGATCCTTTCAGTTCCAAGCAACCGGTAAGTTTTTTAGAACATCAATAGGTACTAGGAACGAGAGGGAAACGGGAAGCCTATTGCTAGAAAACAATAGGCGGAGACATAAGGCCCAGAGATTGATGAATAAACCATGGGTTCACTGGGTCATTCCTACAACCTGGACTATCACTCCTTTTCTTGAACGTTCCACTTGTTGAACAAAGGATAACTAGATTGGATTCGTTTTATGTGGTTAACTATGCAGTAAGGTCCCATACTTTTTTTTTTTACATGATCTGTGTCTTGCTCATAAAATTACTGAAATTGCGGAAGCACATTATTACAGACATATCAACAAAAAGGCCCCAGTTTTGACCTCGAAAGGTTTCACTAAAATCATAGTTCGATAGAACGAGAAGCAGACCCCTGATAATGCCACCCGAAGATCCACTGTAGAGAGTATATTACGTTTTATTCCTAGGTGGAAAAGAACTAGACATTCTACTCTTCGAGTCTTAATGAGCGTGGAGAGCTGTCTGCGGGGAAACTTGCAAGTACAGTTTGGTGGGAGGCGTATGGGCTCTTGGGACCAAGGACCGGCCGTCGACCCAACCTTATGAGTATTCAGACTATAACAGTTCTGATGAACAGTCACTAACTTTTGATAGTTATATGATTCCAGAAGATGACTTAGAATTGGGTCAATTGCGCTTATTAGAAGTAGACAATCGAGTAGTTGTACCAGCAAAAACTCATCTACGTATGATTATAACATCTGCTGATGTACTTCATAGCTGGGCTGTACCCTCCTTAGGTGTAAAATGTGATGCTGTACCTGGCCGTTTAAATCAGACTTCCATTTTTATTAAACGAGAAGGGGTTTACTATGGTCAGTGCAGTGAACTTTGTGGAACTAATCATGCGTTTATGCGTGCGCCCGAATAAATAGGCCGACTGCTGAGCCTATTCTGGCTCAGTCGCACTTTCTCGAACAAGGCAAACCTGAGTGCGAGCTACCCAAAAAAGCTATCATAGCAATATCATGGCTAGAGCAGTAAGGAAAAGCCGGGGATCGATGGGCCTGCCCCCATTAGGGCTCCCCGGAAAAGCAGAGGATATGGTTAGGATAACGAGCTTGAAACGCGGAGCCCGTCCTAAGCTGGACCGACCGTCCCAAGCAGGATATAGCGGCGAGCGAGTGGTTAATAAACCAATAGTGTTAAACCCGCAGTTGATGGCATTAGCTTCTGCGGCACTCGAGAAACCACAGGGCACTCCATACAGAGTAAGTCCGAGAGATCAGACGCCCGCGCAAGGACCTAAATTCTCACTAGGAGGTGAAACCTAATTCGGACCTATGGAAGTCGGGGCTAAACATCCCCATGGCAGTGTCGTGAGGGAGTTCAGAGGCCTCATAGTATTACAGGCCTCTTCAGGTCATGCGAAGGGGGCCAATCCAAGATCGTACTTTCCCTTTACTAAGACAACAAGAGCTCTCAACAAGTCTATACGCTAGTTTACGCTCAAGTTAAACTGGACAGATCTTGTTTGTCTCTCAACAGCCATATAGGTGAGGATCTGCAGAAGCAGACACGGTAGATACTACGGATTCACCCGAATGAATATTGAGCGATTCTTTGTCTGGTACAAGGCTATTTGAAAAAGGCAAAAAAAAATGACACCGAGATCTGTAAGGAATACTCTGAATAGAAAAAGAACCCCAGCCCATTTAGTAAATAAGCCGAGCAAGAATCAGTTCTTTTTCACACCACCAAAAATACCCAAGCCAGGCAAGATCAGAACGGGGGTAGCAGCATCGTGTGAAAAGACCTCCGGCTAATGCTGGAGGTCCTATTTTTTGCCCATAAAGGTTTTTAAGTCTGAGCAATTAGCGCTCCCGCGTAAGATTGTAGATGCGAGCTGGGGCGCCAAAGTTGACTCGCTCGGGGTTATTTCGGTTGTGTACTATTCGTAGATCTAATCGGGGAGATATACATAGAGGTAAGAGACGTAAGAGCTAAAATTCGCTCGGGAAGTGTTACCTATAACCAGTGTAAGTATGAAACTGCTGTGTGGACAACAAATACCACAACGCCGCCAACAGTGACTTATGGGCTGCGGCGCAGATTAAGATACTGAGAACTCTAACTATTGTGGAGAAGGTTGCCTAAGGTCCAAGGTTAAGATCTAGGAAGGTGAGCAGTACGAGCTGAAAGGCCCCCATACTGTTCGGAGGGCAGGGGCTTTTCCTGACCCCTATCTATCGTTGTAGAAGCTGTTTCTTCGGATGATTATGTTTCTTGGATATCAAATAAATTAGACTAAAAAGCAAACAGGACGAATTATGAGTGTCTCTCAAAAGCATCCTTATCATTTAGTAGATCCAAGTCCATGGCCTCTTTTGGGTTCATTGGGAGCTTTGGCAAGCACCATTGGTGGTGTTATGTATATGCACTCTTTTATGGGAGGCGGAACACTTCTTAGCTTAGGCTTGGGAATGATCCTATATACTATGTTTGTATGGTGGCGCGATGTTATACGTGAATCCACTTACGAAGGACATCATACATTTGTGGTCCAATTAGGACTTCGCTATGGTATGATTTTGTTCATCGTGTCTGAAGTCATGTTTTTTTTAGCTTTCTTTTGGGCCTTTTTTCATTCTTCTTTGGCACCTACGGTAGAAATTGGAGCTATTCGGCCCCCCAAAGGAATTGATGTGTTAAATCCTTGGGGAATTCCTTTTCTAAATACCCTTATTTTACTCTCATCCGGAGCTGCCGTGACTTGGGCTCACCATGCTATATTAGCTGGATTCAAAAAACAAGCTGTTTATGCTTTAGTAGCTACCAGGCGACCGTTAGATTACCAAGGAAACTTTTTGATTACCTCTCGTAATCATACCATTGCTGATGCTCGCAATGAGACGGATGCAACTTACCATTTAAACCAACCGGGACAATAGCATGTTGCAAAAGGAAAGGACAGGGTTGACCAACTCTAGAGAACTTTTCCGACCGTGTCTTGGAAATATAGCCGAATGGGTCATTCATGAATGTGAGGTGTTTATGAGACACTAACTCGAGCGTGTTCGGTCAGGTTATTGATCAATCAATAATATTACAGCGCTATCTCCTCCATGGCAGAATGGTAGCCTGCCTGTGGCAGAGCAGGAGGAGGTCCCAATTTCAATATGAAACAAAAACACTGGAAGCACGGCTGCTTTTTTGTCCGAACTAGCACTATTAGTTGGAAATCTTATGTGTTTTCATGTAAGTATAAGAGTACCTTGGTAGTACCGGTGAACTAGATAGCCATGATCCGGCTATCTGGGACGGAGGACTTGTAGTATCCGCCTACTCGAAAGAGAGCTGGCAACAGTAAAGCACTTGACTCGATCTCATTCGTTTAAGGGCAAAGCGAGAAGGAGTCTAAATCACTGTACAGAAATGATTTTCATTTATGGACTTTACCTGATTGACACGGGAAATCTGACTTCATGTCTGAATAGAATTAAGCCTAAGCCTTTATAAAGGACTACGTGCCCTATAGAGTAAAAAATCAGGTTGGTGAGCCGTGTGATAGGTAACTATCTCGCACGGTTCGGAGAGCACTTTATTATGTCAGATGAGTAAACGGCGACCAAGTTGTACGGCTCTATGAAGTAACTTTTGACTCTACCATTTTGCTGGCTCTAGTCTTCACCGGGTTTCAAGGAATGGAATATGTAGAAGCACCTTTCACGATTTCTGATGGTATTTATGGTTCTACCTTTTTCTTAGCCACAGGGTTTCATGGTTTTCATGTTATTATAGGTACCATTTTCCTAATAATATGCGCTATTCGTCAATATCTAGGGCATTTTACCCAAACGCATCACTTTGGCTTCGAAGCAGCTGCTTGGTACCGGCATTTTGTTGACGTGGTTTGGTTATTCCTATTCGTATCCATTTATTGGTGGGGAGGTAATCAAAAAAAGGAGAAAAAATCTGAAACAGTTTTTTTACCAACCTAATCATACTTTATTTAAAGATAGAACTTCATTTAGTCTGCTTTCTTTTCTAAGAACTGGGCTTGTAATGATGGTGGTATTCGTGATTAATTTTGGCAATTCTAATATGGATCTTAGTACTTTTTAGAAGGAAGGTATCCATATACGGGTGATGTCACGAGGCAACTATTTTGATAGACTCAAAAGTTATCAATAACTTCATTATTATTCTAAGAAGAAGCTTGGGGTCTAGAAGGGGCATTATGATGTCAATCCAGAGGGCATAAAAGGCATCCCGACCTTGCCGCTGAAAAAAGAATATGTTTGCTATGCCCTATCCCGTAATATGCAACCTGCCTTTTTTTCCAATAGCAGTCGGATGGAGAAAACCCTAGCTGCTTAGAAGCGACCGTTAGATTTGCATGAGAAAAGCGAAGAAGGTGGTTGACCAACGCCGCGCGGCACGCGCGTGCTTGTCCTAGGCCGGTTTGCTTAGAGTGTTGCTTACGCAGCGCCTTAAAGAAGCCTTGTGCTGATGGTATACCAGTACCATTTTTGCGGGAACCGAATAATAAATAGAGCTCTGCGGTCTTCTTCGTTCATTATGCGGGGGTGCGCGGCTTATGTGAGAACCCGCGCGCCCCCCTCCCCCTCCCCTTTGTCCGTTTGGCCCTGACCGCTTCGTTCGTAAAACGCGGCATTATGTAAAGATTATGTAAAGTTTACATACATATTCAAATAGATAGGCTAGATGCACGAAACAATAAAACTACTTCATGAATTCTAGGAAATGCTGCTATGTATTTTGGAAAGATGCGTAGCACTTGGTTGGTTTTGCAAACAAAGAAAAAAAAATAGATATCTATTTTTTTTTTCTTTGTTTCACTAATCAGTAGAAAAATAGGCTATGCTCCGCGGCCTAGTTGATTTGACGAGGTTGTTGGCTGAAAAGCGGGTTCGAGAAATGAATGCATTCTTCTCGCCCAAGTGTTTTGTCAATGCCCAAAACCAAGGGCAAAGCTCTCTTATTAGGATGAGGGCCGAAGGCGCCAATGCTTTTGGGCAAAGCAAAAAACCATATATAGAGAAGAGAGCCAAACAATCTATATATAGCCAAACAATCTATAGAGAGGTAGGTGTCTGTGGCACTGGCTATAGCCAATGGTGGTGGCTTCGCCCTAAGAATGAGGGCGAAGCCGCCACTTGATTCTAGAAAAAAAAGACAACAAAATGAGACTGTATATCATTGGTATTTTAGCGAAAATACTTGGGATCATAATACCCCTTTTACTAGGAGTAGCCTTCTTAGTTCCAGCTGAACGTAAAATAATGGCTTCTATGCAACGTAGAAAGGGTCCTAATGTAGTGGGATTGTTTGGATTGTTACAACCTTTAGCAGATGGTTTGAAATTAATGATAAAAGAACCTATTTTACCAAGTAGTGCTAATTTATTTATTTTCCTAATGGCTCCAGTAATGACATTTATGTTAAGTTTGGTTGCTTGGGCTGTTATACCGCGCGCCGTGCAAGGTGCTTTCGTCGCTATGGGGCATATCCTGGTGCCCAATCTCCAGTCCGCGTCAATGGAGTCAATCGCCCAGAGGTAGCGTTGCCGCAATGCGCGTGGAAAAGCATCTGGGAAACCAAGTCATGACTCATAAAAGGACGACTTGGAAGATACTGTTGGGATTGATGAGGCTGACGAATCCGAATGACGTAGCTGCTGAACGACAGCATTCACCAAGCCAGCGGGGAACGACTTGGTCCTGGAATCGGTTCTTTTGGTAGGTATAACGGGGGCCGGAGACGGAAAACAAGGGCGAAGCAGGGGCATTCTCAGTAAGGGAATAAGACTATGCGGACATCTTACCTCGACGAACAGGTAGAAAAAGTCGAAAACGCAATCACGGGATCGACCTACTCTCTAGCGAGAGGGTCGGCGGAGCCGCTATAGTAAGTCAATAGGGAAATCGACCGAGCCAGGTACTGAAGGGCGGCAGTCATGATCCGAGGGTAGAGGGCCACTTCAGTGGCAGCGGTATGGCTGGCATGTGGCCGCGAATGCGGCATGGCATGTGGCCGCAAATGCGGGGCAGGCGGCGACGCTTCAACTCTTCCGAGAAGACGGGTTGGTCCCAGCAGACATAAGAATGCTGCTACGATCTCATTCAAGAAGTACCTCGTAAAGCGCGTCAATCTAGATCTAGATTGTTTTGATGTGCTTGAAGAAATCAGTGGCGGAGAGCTTTATGACGGGAAACTGTCACGTAAGGTTCGGAGGGCGGGGAAATCTCCGACCCCTACTTTTGATTATGGTATGGTATTGTCAGATTTAAATGTAGGTATACTTTATCTATTTGCTATATCTTCTCTAGGCGTGTATGGTATTATTACAGCAGGCTGGTCCAGTAATTCCAAATATGCTTTTCCAGGAGCATTACGATCTGCAGCTCAAATGGTTTCTTATGAAGTTTCTATCGGTCTTATTATCATTACCGTACTGATTCGTGTAGGTTCTCGTAACTTTAGTGAGATTGTAATCGCGCAAAAGCAGATATGGTTTGCTGCGCCCTTGTTTCCTGTATTCATTATGTTCTTCATTTCTTGTTTAGCAGAAACGAATCGAGCTCCTTTTGATTTACCAGAAGCAGAAGCGGAATCAGTGGCGGGCTATAATGTAGAATATTCTTCGATGGGTTTTGCTCCGTTTTTTTTAGGGGAATATGCTAATATGATCTTAATGAGGTGTGGAGCTTTGCATCTGCCATTCGTTGGGCTGCGGCCTTCTGCAGGAGCCAGTGTCCTTTTCGGGGCCTTGTGCAGTAAACCCTTCCGAGCGATCTGAAGACCAGTAGGCTCGCGAAGCTTTCGGAGAAGGGTAGCCTCGTGTGTCAGCACAACAACGAAACGCGAACCCATCGGACGACCTATTTAAGACTAGGGGGATACCCGGCAGTGGGTACCTCGTACCTTTTCCCCAGACCTATACGTGTACCGAATGCTCATACGGGAAAGTGCGCTCCTAGGTCTGGAACCAGAAAGGGTTGCTGCGAGAAACATCTTCTCCTCTCATCCAGGGGGTGCGAACACACCTGCGCGAATTACAGATGACAGCTACAAGGGTGGCGGGGGAAGGAAACAGTACCCCATATCCAGGGATGAATGTAAACCCATTGAACAGGGATAATCATTCTGGTTCTGGGAGATAGAACTCACCGGCGGTGATGGACATTGGTCTGAAAATCAGGCGTAGCGAGCCCAAGTCACTGGGGCGCAAAGCGCAGCACCTATATTATCGCGGACAATAGACTACTACTACTCGCGCCTTAATTATGAGCGAATCCGGTCTAAACCAAGCAGCTTAAAATCTGACGGAAAAGAAAATTTTCCCGCTCTGTGCTGATCATCCACACTCAGACATCCATGCGAGGCCTTCGTGATTCGAGAACCTAAGCGTAGCCTTGGTTAGAGGGGGTGAGACTCAATATTTCCAGAACGGAGCCGTATGACGCGAGAGTGTCATGTACGGTTCTTTGAGAAGGGTGTGGATATCTATTACCCTCAGGCCCCAAGGGGCCACGAAGCTACACCCTTACTCTCCTAGTCTATGTACATTGCTTTTTCTGGGAGGTTGGCTGCCTATCCTAGATATTCCTATTTTCTACGTGATTCCGGGTTCGATTTGGTTTAGTATTAAGGTTCTTTTCTTTTTGTTTGTATATATATGGGTTCGTGCAGCATTTCCACGATATCGTTATGACCAATTGATGAGGCTTGGTTGGAAAGTATTCTTACCTTTATCATTAGCTTGGGTAGTTTTTGTATCTGGTGCTCTAGTAGCCTTTGACTGGCTTCCTCAATTCATTGAACAATTTCACTGCAGTGCAACTAAAAAATATATATTTTTAATTAGAAAAAACTCCGTTAAATAGCAGCTAAAAAACCAAATGAATTGATTAGAAGAAATAGAAAATAATATATTTTATTCGTTCTATTAACTTCGTAAATGCAGGCTTTGAGAGAAGGAGAGAGAGGCTTGGCCTCTCTCTCTCTTTGAGCGTTCCAAAACGAATAAAATATATATATATATATATATTTTTTTTATCTAAGGCCTTGTAATGATGGGTAAATCCTGCCCATGATGGATTGCGTTAATCATGAAGAACACAAAGTTTCCATGATCCGCAAAAACGAGAAAGCACGAAACATTCATATGGCAAGACGACTATCGATTCTTAAACAACCTATATTTTCTACATTTAACAATCATTTAATAGATTATCCAACCCCAAGCAATATAAGTTATTGGTGGAGTTTCGGTTCGTTGGCTGGTCTTTGCTTGTTCATTCAGATAATTACAGGCGTTTTTTTAGCTATGCATTATACGCCTCATGTGGATTTAGCTTTTTCAAGCGTAGAACACATCATGAGAGATGTGAAAGGCGGCTGGTTGCTTCGTTATATGCATGCTAATGGGGCAAGTATGTTTTTTATTGTGGTTTATCTTCATATTTTTCGTGGTCTATATTATGGAAGCTATTCGAGTCCTAGGGAATTAGTTTGGTGTCTTGGAGTTGTCATTTTACTTTTAATGATTATAACAGCTTTTATAGGATACGTACTACCGTGGGGTCGATTTGGCCCCTCCTTCTACTAATAGGAGGATAAAAAAACCCCACTAAATGCGGGAAACTCTTTATTACTAAGGTACTTTTCTCCCATGGAAGGCGCGAAATGGACGATTTTTGGTGGCGATCCCTAGAATTTTAGCCTTGCTGTCTTGTGTGGGTTCAAATTCTAAGTAAAAATCCTTAGCATGTCATCATAGACAATCCGCAGGAAAACTCTTGCTACACGAGAATAGGCGTCTTCGGCCTTGGAAAAAATGGCATGGAGATTTCCTCAGAGACTACACGTGGGGTGCCTAGTCTATCATCGATCTTTGGCTAGGTAAATATATAGTCCCATTTCTCTCTAAAAAATCATGTCTATTTCACTCTAATGAATGAATAAATAAAGGCCGGAGGCCTATTGGAGTCTTCTTCTAATCTATTCAAGCCGTAAAGGTGCTATTCAGAAGCCTTACTTAAGCAGCTTTGTAACCTTTTGCCATAACAGATCCAGGATATTTTAATAGGGTTTACTTCCAATTCTTGCTCCGGGGATATTTGAGTAACACTCAATTTAACGAATGATAGTAAGGCCGAAGGCCCGCCAGTATCTAGGATTTCAAATCAAAACCTCGGCTAGTTTGAATTAGTTCCTGTTTTTTTTTCGGCAGTTGAGAGAGTTTCTAAGAAAATTATTGACTATTCGACTCTTGGAGCATTAGCCTATTGGCTTATGGATGATAAGGCCAAAGAGCGCGCGGGCCTTATTCATACAGATAGTTTCACCAAAATACTGCAGAAAAAATTTCGTATCAGGGCTAATTCCAGTAAAAAATACTTTAAATCGCTGCTCGATATTCTGAATGAAATGCTGAAATGAAAAACAACCAGTGGAGCCTGATATCATTCATCCATAGAGTCTAAAAAGGATGTAGAAAAGACATGGTTTGGGGGAATTTAGGCAAATGAGTTTTTGGGGAGCTACAGTCATTACGAGCTTAGCTAGTGCAATACCTGTGGTAGGAGACACTATAGTAACTTGGCTTTGGGGTGGTTTCTCGGTAGATAATGCTACCTTAAATCGTTTTTTTAGCCTTCATTACTTACTTCCTTTCATAATAGCTGCCGCTGCTATTATTCATCTTGCTGCATTACATCAATATGGCTCTAATAATCCATTGGGTATCAATTCTTCTGTGGATAAAATAGCTTTTTATCCCTATATGTACGTAAAAGATTTAGTATGTTGGGTAGCTTTTGCCATTTTTTTTTCTATCTTCATCTTCTATGCACCTAATGTTTTGGGGCATCCCGACAACTACATACCCGCGAATCCCATGTCAACTCCGGCTCATATAGTGCCAGAATGGTATTTCTTACCAGTTTATGCGATTCTTCGAAGTATACCTAACAAATTAGGGGGTGTTGCTGCCATAGGACTAGTTTTTGTGTCATTATTTGCTTTACCGTCTATTAATACATCGTATGTACGTAGTTCAAGTTTTCGACCAATTCACCAAAAGTTATTTTGGTTGCTTCTGGCAGATTGCTTACTTTTAGGCTGGATCGGATGTCAACCTGTGGAAGCACCATATGTTACTATTGGACAAATTGCTTCAGTTGGTTTTTTCTTCTATTTTGCTATTACGCCCATTCTCGGCGAATTAGAAGCTAGATTAATCCAAAATTCTAATGTTTGCGAGGACTTAAGTCCTCGCAAGCTTTCCCACATTTTTAAGAATTCAATTTATGTTGTGAAATGAAAAGCCATCAATTTATTAACCGTCTTATTACTAAATCCCCGTATCCGGTTCTTACCTATTATTTCTGCATTAATTAGTGGTGTGTTCTCAATTGCGCCACTTTCCGAACCTATCATTGCACTTTGTGAAAATCGGAAAAAAATTCTAGAGGATTTGGACAAGTATCCTTGCCGGGATTGCTCCAGCAATTACAACGGGTATTTCAGGAATCCAGCGTCGGTCAAGAATTCCGGATCAAATAAAGTTTCTGTCCAGGATTCTTGACCTACGAGACTTCGCCGAAGTTTATCCGCTTATAGTTCACAAGAGATTTTGACAAACAGATTGGGATAAAAGGAGAGGTTTTGCGCTGCGGCATCTCTGTACTAAATTTATTGGAGCTCACGCCCTGGCTAGAGAAGTTCTAGTAGAAGAGGGTATGATGGCCCAGGCGTGCCGCCGTCTTCTCTTTTCCATCGATTCTGTCTCGTTTATTTCTTTATTAATCTGCTGAGATTTTGCCGATTCCACACCAGATCCAGCTACGACGCAAAAAACGTCTATGCCTAGAACGTATCAATTAGCTACTTTCATGCGCAGATTTATTATACTGAGAATTTTTTTTTATACCTATACCGGGCATAGACGTTTTTTGCGTTCCGCCAGTCTTATTATAGCAAGCGCGTAATCATCCGAACAGTTGTCGTCTACTGTTTCAATTAAATTTGATGATTTAGCACATTGCAAAATTTAATTGACTTCGTTAAGTTTTCTGGAGAAATTATCATTATATATTATGTTATGATTATGATGTTGGCACGGCGGCGGCTATTAAAAAAGTTGTTTTTGGTATTAGAACTCCAGTCATTAAGGCTTTTGTAGCTTCTACAGTAATGACGGCCTATAGCAAAAGAAAGTCATAGAGGCGTCTCGAAGCTTAATAAGTACGGCAATGCCCGGCCCGGGCGACCGGTCCTGCCCAACATCGTGCTCGAGGGCCGGTGCTGTTTACCGCTCAGCGAAGAAGCTTCTCCCGGCTGAGTAATCGCTCGCTCCTCATGACAGCCAGGATGGGTTGGCAGTAGCACGGCGCAAATCTCCTGCTATTGGTCGAGAGCTTTACTTGATAACGAATCGGTTAGAGCTTTACACTTGGTGGATGGCTTTAATCCCTTTGGAGTTCACGGATCCCGCGACTGTTTTTTCAGCCTATTCCAGTTCTTCGTATATTTCTATCTCACTTGATTGACGGTTTGGAAGAGATGTCATGAAAAAGTTTCATAACATAGTCTCGAAATACACTAGAACACGTAGAAGAAAAGAAATAAATTACTCTATTCGTTTCTAGGATCTTCTATACTTCAATCTAGGTTTTGGTTGGTTGTTTATTTTGATTTTCTTCTCGCTTTATTGCGGGCAAGTAAATAATCTACTGCGGCTTTATGAAAAACCATTTCTAAAAAAATATATATTTTTTTTTGCTTCATGTTTTCCGGATTTATCAAGTTTACCAAGTTTACAAGCTCGAATCGGTTGAATTCGTAGCAGAACACTCTGGAACATTTTAACATTTGCACTAGAGACTAAATGCTACGCAACGTATTCACTGTGCTGCGCTTTGCGCCCAATTTTGCATTTTTCTATTCAGTTAATAATCTCTTCATTATTCCTTGTCCCCGCAAGTTCAAGGGCGAAGCTTTTTAATGTAAGCTATACAAAGATTCTAACTTTGGGCCTAAGACTTTTGTGAGCGAGTCCTTGGCTTATTAAGTTATTGAAAAGGTGGCTCTCTAAATGGCTGCAGTAGGTAAAGGCTTGAGAAGCGCAAGCTTCGCCCTTTGTAAATTTTGCCAGATCACATCAATAAAGTAAGTGTCCAAGATCAGCAAAGCTCCCAGCTTTTAGACGCTTCGCGCTTTTGTAATACTAAAATATGCTTCGCCCTTTAACTCATGTTCTAATGTGTTTACTTCTTAGAAAAAAAGAGACGATTTGTGGATAACCAATCGTTTTTCAAATCTCTGATAGCTACTTTACCAAAATGGATACATCAATTTCGAAAATCAAAACATGAAAATATATTCTATACCAATCCTGATTACCTATTTCAATTATTATGGTTTTTGAAATATCATACCAATACACGTTTTCAGGTCTTAATCGATATTTGTGGAGTTGATTATCCCTCTCGAAAACAAAGATTTGAAGTAGTTTATAATTTACTAAGGGCGACCGCGAAGTAACCGAATAAAGTGCTCATTCGTACCAAACGAATGAGACGTTGTAGAAGTCTGCAACGAAACGGGCACGACTTATTTGACGGATATACCGCTAGAGACACCCAACAGGACGAACTTCCAATGGGGAACATAGCCTGTCGTGAAAGGGGATCACAGGGAATAGCCAACCCATAGGCGATACCCAACCGTGTCTTTAAAACGCAGTTGAACGGGGAAAAAAATTTATTTCTTTTTTTCATTCGTAAACGTGAGGTGTAGGTGGGATATTAGCCCGGGCGCATTAGGCAAGACTCGAATGAAGTATCATAGCGTCTTCTTCGTACGACGGAGCTTAGTGACGATCGTACCAGGACAACAAAGGAACCAAGATCCCCAAAAGTCGTTTTTTTCTTTTTGCTATGCTCATGAAAATTGAAGTAAAGGGCGGAGCTTCAAAGGCACAGCACTTAAGGGTATCTAGAGCACCTGAAGCGCACTGCGCGAAGATGCCCAAGAGCATCCAATTACGAGCATTCGGTGGAACCGGTGAACCATACATTTTTCTAGATAGAGATGCGTGGGACAGAGGGCTCGTAGTACCTGCCCCAGCCTTTGCTTCGAGAACCATGTAAACGAAGAAAGGAAGTGCTGCTGGGGAGCGAAAGGAAAGCGCTGGCACTGTATGACGGAGGGGAAGGAGCTTAAATCGACGTACCCCCGTAGGAGGGGGTACGTTGCGTACTCGAGCAGCATGAAGGGACCGAGATTGAGCTTGGATGAGACTAAGCAGTTAAAAAAAATATATATTTTTTTGCTGCTTCGACATATTCTAATCGTCTGCATGTTTTTTGGAAACATTGTCATAAAGAGCAGTTCCAGACAGAAAGCCTTTTTCAGCTTATAAAGGGTATCAATCTGTGGATTACCGCCTAGAAAAAGCTTTTACCTAATCGAGGTTCGGAGAATGGTGCTTATAGGAAAACTACTATATGCGGCACTTTGATCAAAGTACCATAAACACTGGAGGACTAGGTAATCCACTCCGAATTCCATTCTAAAGCGAAAAACGCTAAAAGCGTGCAGCAAATAATTTCTTTTTTTATGTAGCTTTCCTCGGCCACACTGCGATACATGGAGCCATAATTGAAACAGTAGGAAACCTCGGTCTAGGCCATCCGCAAGTGTGCGTTTCATAGATGATTTTACTATTGGAGTAATTGGTCCACGAGCTCTGGCAGAAAAGATACTTGACTTGGTTACATGATTTATTGAAGTACGGCTTTAGCCTAGGCTTGACCTGGATAAGACTCTAATAACCTGAACCAAAATTAATAAAATTTCTTTCCTTGGATATCTTACTAGTCGCAATTCAGAATATACCTACAAGTTTTGACGACAATACGGCGGCAATTAGATAATATATAGAATCCATCAATCTGGTGGGCTTAGCTTACTTGTCAATATGTGTAAAATGATAAACCGTCTGGCGGTTTTATGATGAATGAAGTAACCCGAAACCCTGTTTTGCTCACTTTCAGTATCTTTAAAGCTATTCAGTAGTGCGCGTTAACCTCCATTCTACTCTGCCCTGTCAATTAGTAGCATCTGGCAAACTCTAAAAACCAATGTATAACGCACCGCGCTTAAGCTACATACTACGTATTTCATCGGCTAAACCATATACGAATTCTACACCGCGGCTAGGAGAGGCAAAGCCCGCTCGAATTGCATAACTCATTCGCTTACAAAAATTACCACGATAAGCAATACGAGGGCGCACCACCTCTGGAAGCCATATATGCTGTTAGTTTCTGCTATAATGCAAGGCCACGGATGCTCCATGTACGTAGAAAATAGATTATTTCGCCGGGAAAGCCCACGCTTAGAGCCATATGATTACAAACAACCTTGGTTGAACTTGAGTTGGAGAGCCGTGTGATGGGTAACTATCTCGCACGGTTCGGAGAGCACTTTATTCTATTGAGAGAATGCATAGGGAAACTGCGGCTCTGCGATGGAATTTTCGACTCTATGTATTCAATATAACTCACGCATTCGTGTACAAACCAGTGTGGACGAAATAACTCCAATTTGTTCGGCAGTCAATATATTTCCGTCAGCCGGCTGGTGGGAGCGAGAAGTTTGGGATATGTTCGGTGTTTATTTTTCTAATCATCCCGATTTACGCCGTATATTAACAGATTATGGTTTTGAGGGTCATCCATTACGAAAAGACTTTCCTTTAAGTGGATATGTGGAAGTACGTTATGATGATTCAGAGAAACGTGTGGTTTCTGAACCTATTGAGATGACTCAAGAATTTCGCTATTTTGATTTTGCTAGTCCCTGGGAACAAAGTTCGCGTAGTGACAAATCGAGGAAAAAGTAAAGAATTTTTGCTTACAGCCATCTTAATAATATTCAATTTTGTAGTAATTGCATGCTCGGCTCAGTTCTACGGCATGCTGAATAATCCGCTTTGCCTGTCTGAACCAAACTCGGTCTTTTCGATCTAAAACAGCGGGAGTGTTGACCTTTTATGGAAACGCCGCGCTCGGGTGATGAGGATTCAAGAGAATAAAGTGGGCCTCCGCTACTTCATCGGCTTAACAGAAAAAGGAAGAAGAAAAAGAAAAGGATGAGAAAAAATATATAGAAATGCCCCAAAATTTTTTATCTATTTTGCCTTTCATCTCCTCTTCCTTATGTTCTATTAGCTTGAAAGAGCTTGGCCAATGAATGCCTCTCCCCTTCCCGTCTTGATCTATCATCTAAGATGATAAATTGGACACAATCTGAAGGTTCAGATTGTGGAATTATTTAATTTATTGGTAGAAGGTTTTATTAATTTACGAACAAATTAACTGGAAATAAGTTGGCTGGAGCAGAACTATCTACATTATTAGAACAAAGAATTACCAATTACTACACCAAATTGCAAGTGGATGAGATCGGTCGAGTGGTATCAGTTGGAGATGGAATTGCACGTGTTTATGGATTAAACAAGATTCAAGCTGGAGAAATGGTTGAATTTGCCAGCAGTGTGAAAGGAATGGCTTTGAATCTAGAAAATGAGAATGTAGGAATTGTTATATTTGGTAGTGATACTGCTATTAAAGAAGGAGACATTGTCAAGCGCACTGGATCTATTGTTGATGTTCCTGTAGGAAAGGCCTTGTTAGGTCGTGTGGTTGATGCCTTAGGAGTACCTATTGATGGAAAAGGTGCTTTAAGCACTGCAGAACGAAAGCGTGTAGAAGTTAAAGCTCCCGGGATTATTGCACGTAAATCTGTGCACGAACCCATGCAAACAGGATTAAAAGCAGTAGATAGCCCGGTTCCTATAGGTCGTGGTCAACGAGAACTTATAATAGGAGACAGACAAACTGGAAAAACTGCTATCGCTATTGATACCATATTGAACCAGAAGCAAATCAACACACAGGGCACCTCGGATAGTGAAAAATTGTATTGTGTGTATGTAGCGATTGGACAGAAACGTTCAACCGTGGCACAATTAGTTAAGATTCTTTCAGAAGCGGGTGCTTTAGAATATTGCATTATTGTAGCAGCTACTGCTTCGGATCCTGCTCCTCTGCAATTCCTGGCACCATATTCAGGTCGCGCTATGGGAGAGTATTTTCGAGATAATGGAATGCACGCATTAATCATTTATGATGACCTTTCAAAGCAATCAGTGGCATATCGACAAATGTCATTATTATTACGTCGACCACCAGGTCGTGAGGCGTTCCCTGGAGATGTTTTTTATTTACATTCTCGTCTATCAGAAAGAGCCGCTAAAATGTCAGACCAAACTGGTGCAGGTAGCTTGACTGCATTACCTGTAATTGAAACACAAGCTGGAGATGTATCTGCTTATATTCCGACCAATGTTATTCCCATTACAGATGGACAAATCTTTTTGGAAACAGAACTTTTTTATCGTGGAATTCGACCTGCTATTAATGTAGGATTATCTGTAAGTCGTGTGAGCGGGGTGAGATTCACATGGGATCGCTGGAGTTGGAAAGCTCTGCGTAGGATCCCTCAGCGCGTAATCTGCCTTACTCGATTATAACTGAGTCGAAAGCCGGTAAGTCAGAAACTAACTATCGGAAGTTCAGGAAAACAAACCTCGATGATGGTCGCCCTACTCTCAGAGGGAAGACACCCAGGATTCTACCTGCGTGAACTTGGGATATGTGCCGTCTGCAGCATGAGTACTTCCACTACACGAGAAGGAAAAGGGGAACCCTGCGTCGGAAAACACACGAACTCCACGGCGATGAACGAGTCAACCAAGGCTCTACAAATCGTTAAATACCTAGAGGGAACTCCCGATGGGAATCCGGACCTATTCATGAGGAAAGGCCGCGATTCGTACGGTCCCGGTGGAACCACCACAAAAACTTACGAGGGGGGAACCTCGTTGGTTCGGCGATGGATGGAACTGAGAATTAGGAAAGTCCTGCTTCTCCTGCCCGAGTTGAGGCTGCAGCCGATCGAATTCGAGAACTGGAACTTAACGTCGACAGAAAATATCAGAAAATCATCAACATAATAACGGACCCACATGCGCTCATAGCATTGTACCAACGCATCAAATCTAGATTCATAAAAAAGGAGGGGATAACGAAAAGAATGATGCTTCCAGGGAGGAAATCCACTTCTTATCCGCGTTGATCAAAGAGGATTCGGGCATATCGCAGAACAACTGCGCACGGGGAAATACCCCGCGAAACGAGTAAACATCCCAGAATCAACAGAACCCGGGAAGACAAGACCGCTTACGATGATCAGCGCCAGAGACCCGATATTACAAACGGCCATCAAGGCGGCCTTTAAGCTCACGCCACGAGACTTAAGCAAAGGCTATAAGACCGATAGGGGAGAGAGTCATGCCGCACAGTTCCGGGATAATGAACCAGCATTCAATGGGAAGCAAATCCCTTTGTGTGCTTAACATTCTAAAAAACTACACACAGACAAAATATTGATGATTTGATTGTCCCCGTCTATAAGTGACAGGTTTCAGGAGAAGGGAGCCGTGTGATAGGCGACTATCGCGCGCGGTTCTTTGAGAGGGAGCCGGGTTCTATATCCCGTGCTAGCGCTTAGAGATGGGTGCGAACCCTACTCTCGAGGTTCTGCGGCTCAGTTAAAAGCTATGAAACAGGTATGCGGTAGCTTGAAACCAGAATTAGCGCAATATCGTGAAGTAGCCGCTTTTGCTCAATTTGGTTCAGACCTTGATGCGGCTACTCAGTATCTATTAAATCGTGGGGCGAGGCTAACAGAGGTTCTTAAACAACCACAATATAGCCCAATTCCTATTGAAAAACAAATAGTTGTTATTTATGCAGCTGTCAAAGGTTATTTAGATCAAATTCCTATTTCGAGCATCAATCAATATGAACATGAGCTTTTGAAGTCTATAGACTCAGATATACTTTCTGCTATCGTACAACAAAAAAACATTACTGAGCAGATTGATAGTCAACTGGCTACCTTTTGTCAAAAATTTACACAGAGCTTCTTAGCAACTCATTCAGTTTAAAAAAATGAAACTAAAAAAAAAATTTCAGGCCGCAGGTTTTGTTTCCGTGCTTCCGGGTGGAGGGTGAAAGCGGCCAGGGCGCAGCCAATTTTTTTTCTTCCGCCCTCTGGCTACGCCCTTAGTAGGGCTTCGTCATACGAGCGGAGCTCGAAAACCCTCCATCCCCACATTAACAACATGTAGATTTGAAGAAAACAAAAACGCAACAAGACATTAACAAAATTGAATATATAGAACGCTTCTTCTTCTAATGTACTATTAGTAGGAAAAGGGCTTTACGCCTTTGTATCTGTACTATCGATATTATCTACGTATGCGTCATCTTTGCCCACTATTTGGTTTTTAACTGGATGACCCAGATTAACTATGTATTGCCGTAATGCTGCGCTTTGCGCCCACTATCTGGGCCCGCGCCTAGATAGATGTTTGCATCAGTCTTTTCTTTCTTCTAAAATGAATCAATCATTTTCGATGATTGCTTCGCCCTTCACCAAATTCTAGCTGGTGTGATCAGGAGAAAAGGGATTCGAACCCTTAACCTGTGGTTTTGGAGACCATTGTTCTACCATTGGAACTATTCTCCTAGAAAAAAAAGTGGTTCTTGGTTTATGGAATTTGCACCTATTTGTGTCTATCTAGTAATAAGTTTGCTATTTTCTTTGATCCTAATCGGTGTTTCCTTTCTATTTGCTTCTTCTTCTAATTCGGCTTATCCGGAGAAATTGTCAGCTTACGAATGCGGTTTTGATCCTTTCGATGATGCCAGAAGTCGTTTCGATATACGATTTTATCTCGTTTCTATTCTATTCATTATATTCGATCCGGAAGTCACCTTTTTATTTCCTTGGGCAGTTTCTCTTAACAAAATTGGTTTGTTTGGATTTTGGTCTATGATAGTATTTTTATCGATTTTGACGATTGGATTTTTATACGAATGGAAGAAGGGCGCTTTGGATCGGGAGTAACCCGGCAATTTCCGAGCCAAAAAACGAGAAAAGCAAAAAAACAGTTTTTTTGCTTTTATCGTTTTGCAAGCTTTTAGCATTCCTTCCATTGCCGCGTAAACAAAATGGGATAAACCTCGATAAGTAGGCATAATAAGTCATTCATTAACTTTATTGAGCTCTCAGAGCCTTTGTTGGCTACGCCAACAAAGTGCAGCCCACGGCAAGAGAGCCCGTGAGGCCGCACCGGCTCTCGGATGGAATTAACTGAAAGAATGGTGGGACGTCAAACGAATCGAGCAGGGCGCTGCCAAATTAGTTTGTTTTCGTGCGTTTGATTCTCTCTGTCCTGTCTGGTAGTTTAATATTTTTACCCTATCGGGTGGCAAATAGTAAAGCGTTTCGCGGAACAATGACTGTCTGTTCCCGTACAGTGAATGCCTAAAAATAATAGAATAGATCTTTTTGCGATGGGGGAAGCCTGAAAAAGCGGCTGGGAGGGTTCGCACAACGAATGAAAGGTGAAGGTAGTTTTCCTACTTTTTCCCCTCGCTGAAGAGCTTCTGAATAATATGCTTCGCTTCCCCCGCGCTCTTTTTAACAAAATGAAAAAAAAAGACATTATATATTAATTACATAGTATACTCAATTATATACAATCAATAAAGAGATTAGCGCAACCTACCTTTTGTCGATGCTCTATGCTATATAAAAAACAAATGATAATAGAGAGAAAAAAAAGAAATATTTTTTTGCTATGCTTTTTATCTTCAAGCCTTACGCTCCTACTTTCGGGTCCGGCCCTTCATCCGCTTCACTTTAACCAATAGGCTAGAGGAACCACTTCGGTGGCGTAGCTGTGAAAGATCAATTTGAGTGATGTGCAATAAAATAAAGCGTCAAGCAATTGGTAAAAAATGAACACCTTTAAGAAAAAATAAACTAATCATGATGTGTTCTTTTTTAATTGATTATTTAGCATATTAGGGTAATTAGCTCAGTTGGTAGAGCGCCTCGTTTACACCGAGAGAGTCAGCGGTTCAAGTCCGTTATTACCCAAGGGTTTTCATTATCCATGATTCTAAATTGAATCTAGCGTATGAATAAATTTACTAATTTAATTGATGATAATAAAACCGCGATAATAGGAAAAAGGGAAAAAAGCAAGCCCGCTTTATTCGCACGGCGAATGAGAGCTTATTATTTTCGAAAGAGAATGACACGGTTAAGGAGAACATAAGAAAGTGGCAAACCAGAGCAAAAAAGCGGTAATATATATTATCGCTTTTTTTGCTTTGCTTTTCGTTGGGCCAACTAAAGCAGAAAACGCATAGCGTTTTCTTAGTTTATGGTCCAATCTGGACTATAAGATGGTCATGAGAAAAAAAATATATATATTTTTTTTTACTGTGGACATTTAAAAGGTGCCCTGGTTCCATACGGCTCCACTAGCATAGCGAGTAGAGGCCGAAGCGCTTCGGCCTTATTGGCCATTACTGTGTAATCGGCTTGACGCATGCGAGGCCACAGGTCAACTAATCGCGAAAAAGTGCCTTTCGGTGCAAAGCAGAGAGTCGCGCAGCCATTAGACTCGTGGCTTCGCTTGAACGATACTTCCGGGTTTCTACTAACGTATATAGCCAGTAGAATGGAAAGATTCCGATGAATCATCTACGATGATTCATTATGTTTGGGAAAATAGCTTAGTTGGTTAGAGTGCTGGTCTGTCACGCCAGAAGTCGCGGGTTCAAATCCCGTTTTTCCCGGTAATTTTTTGATTTAAAAATGAATTATTATAAAATCAGTTCATAAAGAGAGATATATCTCTCTTTATGAACTGGTAACTGAATCAGTTAAAATCTTTTTTTTTTATTGAAATATAACCAAAAAAGCATGCGATATAATATGAAAAGCATGCGATATAATATGATTCAATTTTACAGGGCGTAGCCCTTATCCTACCCGCGTCAAAAGGAATCTCGAGGTGTGAAACTTTAGGGATAATGTAATAATGGTTAAGATTACATACTGAGCTGATGCTAGAGTAAAGAGATTGGAAAAAAAAATTATGCTATGCGGATGAATAGTGCAAGGAACTAATACAAAGACCTTGTCAAAAAGACTCTAAGATCTTAATCGGTGTTAGCGGAACCGAAAAATTTTCTATATAGAATTTTATATAGAGAATATCCTAGGTTAAGGTAAGGAGTAGATTGGCGCCCCGAGTTGTTCGATTATAGCGGGAAGCCGGCGGTGAAAAGGGCGAAGCTCTCTTATGATGAGATAGAAAGATTTACTGCGCCTTATTTGCTCCGCTCTTAATGGCGCCATTTAATGTAGCAGTTCCCATTGAAGGAAGGAAGGACATCTGATAATGAGAATGAGATACCCTGGCAAAGCAAGTAAGCATAAGTTTGGAAGAGTGTCGAATAGACCGCAGGGCCGAAGGCTTCTTACACAACACTTCTCACAATATACATAGGACATCTTCCAGTAGCCAATGAATCAAACATTCCTTTTGCGGGTTAACATGGTTAATAGGTTGCGTAAGTCGTATGTGGGCGCAAAGCGCAGCACGTGTAGTTCTAACCGGAAGAGAAAAGCATGAGAGGGCCCGCCCATCCTGACAAATACAACAATACTGTATCCTGGGTTCAAATCCCATTTTCTCCGTAGGGGACGTAGTTCAATTGGTAGAGCGCATGTTTTGCAAGCATGAAGCTGTCGGTTCAACTCCGATCGTCTCCAAATAAACAAGTGATATATTGTAGAAAAGCAGTATAGGTGCTTGGATGAATTACGCTTTCTACTAGCTGCAGGAGATCTCGTTATGCTTTGCACTTTAACCTGACTTTGGAGAAAAGAATCTGGAAACCAAACGGAATAATTTGTAATAAAACGTGTTGAGGGTAAAGATGGAGGACACGTAGCGTTCTTCTAACGCTGGCAAGATAAATAGTTGGCTGTGCTCTATGCTCGGGTAGAGAGTTGGCGCCCTAATGCATGCCGCGGGCAGCAGTGCCCCCGGATTTCCTCTCCCGGTGTCCCGCCTCGCAAAGCTACGATGTTTCGGTTTCACGGGCCTTCAGGCTGCGAAGCAGCCGAGCCGAGAAACAGAAATTAAGCCAGCAACAATTACGGTATTTTTCTACCATAATACAAACAGTGGCTATATATTGGCCTGCGTAGCTCAGATGGTAGAGCATTCCCATGGTAAGGGAAAGGTCTCCGGTTCAAGTCCGGTTGTAGGCTCTGTAGAAAGAAAAATGATTAAATATGGCTAAAACCAAACAAATCAAAAATTTTACTTTGAATTTTGGACCTCAACATCCTGCTGCTCATGGTGTTTTACGATTAGTATTGGAAATGAATGGAGAAGTTGTAGAACGCGCGGAACCGCATATTGGATTACTTCAGTGCGGCATGAAGCCGCTGACGCCGAGTCGGCATATCCTATGCCGCTAGCTATGTCCTGCTTGTTCCCCACCACGGGTGGCGCGTGGAGGCAACTCCCGCGTCATAAGCACCGGGCAAAAGGCGTTTTGTTGGGCAACTCAAGTGAGGCAAATCGCTCAGGGGAAAGGGGGGAGAAGGTCGTGAAGGTGGCCTCGTTATCCACACTAGAGGTCTCGACAGAGATGAATAAGGGTATGTCAATACCACCACTGTGGTTGACTCACCACTGGGCTTTCTTGGAAACGAGAACGCGTCGGCGGGTCCTGGAGTGCCCGTCAAGGGCGCACGCGTATTCCTACGGGGTGATTATCACGACCAGCCCCTCCGCATCTCGGCACAGCGGAACGTGTAACCGGCCTAAGGTCCCATTTCAACCGCCAATTTATTGTCCTTACAATGGGTAGGCTAACCACAAGGTACGAGCCAGAACCTTATAGGTCGGGTAGGACGGCACTACTGGCAAATACTATCTAGCAAAGGCACGAGTCGTGAAGGATAAAGCTTGCGTCAAAAGCATACGGAAAGATTCTAGCAACGAGGAAACCGGGGGAGGAACCGGTAGAGCTGCAAGAGCATAACCGGAAGGTCAAGCCAGGGAGGCCGGGTCATTTAACGGAAGTGGAAAGGTTCGAATCAAGGCTGAAAGAAAAGGGAGAAATAGATAGCTCGTAGGACCCCACTGTAGTTGAAACGCGGGGCAAGACTGCGGGTGTTGGATACGACAGATGGCGCTGCCTAAACTTCATGGAATTCCATGAACTAGGGAAACAAGCAGTCTCAAATTTGCGCATGCACATTTCCAAGCTACCAAAACGGCTGCAGAGCATAGCATATATATCTATTTTTTTTTGCAGGCTTCAGACCTTCTTTATTGAATCTCGGGCCACCTGTAATAAATGGCGCGAGCCGTATGCGAGGAGACTTGCACGTACGGTTCTTAGGGGGGTTCCGGCCGAAAGATCGGCGCCTACCCGACTAGAGGCACAGAAAAATTAATCGAGTATAAAACTTATCTTCAAGCTTTACCTTATTTTGATCGTTTAGAGGGCGACCGCGAAGTCATCGAATGAACTCCTCCAGAATGGAGGTGCTGCAGAAACCCGCAGCAAAACAGATACGACTAATCGACATATAAAATATGGCGACGACGACAGCATGTCGTAAAAGGAGATAACTGGGAATAGCCAACCCTTGGCCGTATCTTCAACTGCATCCTTGAGTGTCAGTCAAATGGAAAGTATCATGAATGAGAGATGCCAGCGGAATGATCACCTGGGCGCGCTAGGCTAGAAGGAAAATAAGCTTCTCTTGTAACAAAGTAAGGCAAAATATTTTTTTTTGCTGGCTTTCAGTTTTCTGAGTGCAGCCTCCTCCTACAACGTCTTTCTTCGTGTGTCGAAGATCTGAGGCGAGTGCACCAGAGATAGAAACAGAAACTACGATTCAATATGAATATAGCAAAGCATCTGAAGCATAACTACACACTCATACGATCTTGTGAAAAGATAGGAGCATTCGGTGGAACCGGTGAACCATACATTTTTCTAGATAGAGATGCGTGGGACAGAGGGCTCGTAGTACCTGCCCCAGCCTTTGCTTCGAGAACCATGTAAACGAAGAAAGGAAGTGCTGCTGGAAAGCGGAAAGAAAGGAGCCTAAGTCGGCAGACTGACGCCGCGCACTTGAGCAGTTCGGAGAAGACCAGCCTACTCCATACTCTTTAGAAATTAAGCCAGAATGCGCAACTTTTAAGAAACGAAGGAAGTCCGTTAATATTTGGTTCGTTCGCTAGCGCATAAACCAGGCAGACGCTTTATTCGAACCAGAGCTTCATCACCCAGAAGCGAAAATACTTCTGAAGTCGAAACTCAACCATTATGACGCTGCGCTCCTGGTTTGCTTATCTAAAATCTAAGGGTAACTCAAGTTAGAGAGCCGTGTGATGGGTGACCATCTCACACGGTTCGGGGAGCACTTTATTATGTGATGCGAGTGAATGTGTGCGGCATAGCTGGCATCAATTAAATTCTGACTCTATTTATGTTTCTATGATGGCCCAAGAACATGCTTATTCTTTAGCTGTAGAGAAACTTTGTAATTGTGAGGTACCATTACGAGCTCAGTATATACGAGTGTTATTTCGTGAAATAACTCGAATTTTAAATCATTTACTTGCTTTAACTACTCATGCTATGGATGTGGGGGCATTAACTCCGTTCCTGTGGGCCTTTGAAGAGCGAGAAAAACTTTTAGAATTCTATGAAAGAGTTTCAGGAGCCAGGATGCATGCCAGTTACATACGACCAGGCGGAGTTGCACAAGACATGCCTTTGGGCTTAAGTGAAGATATTTTTCTATTTACACAACAATTTGCTTCTCGTATTGATGAAATAGAAGAAATGTTAACCAACAATCGTATCTGGAAACAACGATTAGTTGATATTGGTACTGTTACCGCGCAGCAAGCTTTGGATTGGGGATTCAGTGGTGTAATGTTAAGAGGCTCAGGAGTATGCTGGGATTTGCGAAAATCAGCACCTTACGATGTGTATAACCAATTGATTTTCGATGTACCCGTAGGTACCAGAGGAGATTGTTATGACCGTTATTGTATTCGTATCGAAGAGATGCGACAAAGTATTCGAATCATTATGCAATGTCTTAATCAAATGCCTAGTGGCATGATTAAAGCGGATGATCGTAAGCTATGTCCCCCTTCACGATCTCAAATGAAACAATCCATGGAATCTTTAATTCATCATTCCAAACTTTATACAGAAGGTTTTTCTGTACCAGCTTCTTCTACCTATACTGCAGTAGAGGCACCTAAGGGGGAATTTGGTGTGTTTTTAGTCAGTAATGGAACCAATCGTCCTTATCGTTGTAAAATAAGAGCACCTGGTTTTGCTCATCTACAAGGGCTTGATTTTATGTCCAAACATCACATGCTATCAGATGTTGTTACCATAATTGGTACTCAAGATATTGTTTTTGGAGAGGTAGATAGATAGAATTACTATTTCACAGGTAGGAAGGGCCCTACCTTTCTCGAGCCAAAAAAGATTTTTTTCGCGAAACTCGAAACGTCGCTGAATCATCTATGATGACTCATCAACATAGCGTGCAGAGAAGTATATACATAGCGAATTGCTACGGAATGCGCTATTTTAAGGCTTTTCTTTCCCGGAGCTACGCATTTTTCTGTTCGTTTTGCGAACGGGGAGCACAGAGGCAGAGGGTGCCTTGGCGCTTTTCCTCTCTATGCCCCTTTAATAAGTAGAGAAAATAAGCTTGCAAAGGTCACAGAGCGCAGTAAAAAAAAATCTATATAGATTTCATTCTGCTGTCTGCTTTACCCTTAGCATAGCGAATGACAGGGCCGGGTGGAACGATGAAAGCGCCCGCGGCCCATCAGGCTTAGGGCATTCCCACGTAATGCCATAAAAAAAGCACTAATTTCATTATGTAACGACTAACTAAAATGCATCGTTATTAAATCTTTCGAGAATGCAAACCTGGAGCGCCTACTTGACACACACAAGATCGAATCGCTTAAAGAAAAGATCTTATATACAGAAAACAATCTGAAATGAGAATACATAAGAGAGGTTGAAGAAAAGCGCGAGAAGGGCGCAGCAACTCTAGGATCTATTCGCAGTTTAATTTATCTTATTATAAGATGATAGCAAACCTTGCTGCAGGCGGTCAATCATCGTAGATGAGACATTAATACGAATAAAAGAGGCAAATACACCATGACACTAAAACAATTAACTTTTCGTTTAAAAAAAAAGTCTGCTGGCAGAAATTCATCAGGGCGTATTACTGTTTTTCATCGAGGGGGTGGATCAAAGCGATTGCATCGGAAAATGGATTTTCAACGGAGCACTTCGTCTATTGGCCTTGTACAAAGAATCGACTATGATCCTAATCGTTCCTCTTGGATTGCTTTGGTACGATGGCTCGGAGCAATGGGACAAGCGGAGGCAGCCAATAGTCAAACAGAAGAAAACGCCAAGCGTTTTCTTGGTCGGAGAGAAAAAAATCTTTTTTTTTTCGGCCTCTTATTTTCGTCTTCTCCCTTGTTCAGGAAAGCCCAGAGAAGAAATTACGTTTTTTTCTCTGCCCTTTTCTCTCCAGAGACAAAGAGAGAGGCTGCAATTTTAGGGCCTTTCGGTAGCTTTCTCGATTTACCCAGGATAGCCTCAGCCGGGTCAAAGCCCACTTTCTTTGCTTCGCGAATGAAAAACTTTGGAGGACATGATACGTTTTCTGAAAATGAAGGCGGAAGATGGAAGACGCATAGCGGGGTGCAAAGAATCGAACGCAAAGCGCTTTCTTGGAGAACCAATATATTTTTTTCTTTCGAACCTGAGCATAGCGAAAAAGGACCAATGGTTGAGGCGGGCAAAGTAGATCGTGCACCTTTCACTTATATATTAGCTAGTGATCAGTTAAAAGCTGGCAAGACGGTAATGAATTGTGATTGGTCTAAACCTTCGACTTCGTTCGATCAACATAAATCTTCCCATAATTTGCTAGCCCATAACGACCTTCGGTTCCGAAACCACTTTGTTCACCTAACAAATGAAGGCCAAAGGTCCCTCAGGGTGGAAGAGCCCGTGCAGCGTAGTCAGGCTGCTTCTTGGTTACGCTCTGGGGGGGACTACGCTTCAAGTGAGAATAAAAACATACTTGATTCCTATTATCAAATGGTAGGAAATTGCGTATCATTGGCTCATATACCTATAGGCACATGGATACATAATATTGAATGGAATCCGGGTCAAGGCGCAAAGTTGATTCGAGCTGCAGGGACCTTTGCTCAAATAATCAAGAAATTCGAAAATACACCACAATGTATTGTGCGATTGCCTTCGGGTGTTGACAAACTCATAGATTCCCGATGCCGAGCTACTGTCGGTATAGTGTCCAATCTTCATCATGGTAAACGTAAGCTTGACAAAGCGGGACAAAGCCGATGGTTAGGCAGACGTCCCATTGTTCGGGGTGTTGCTATGAATCCGGTGGATCATCCTCATGGAGGAGGTGAAGGACGCACAAAAGGAGGTAGACCTTCGGTATCACCTTGGGGAAAGCCCGCCAAAGGTGGATTTAGAACAGTAGTAAGAAAACGCAGAAATTAGTTTATGACACGATCTGTATGGAAAGGCCCTTTTGTGGATGCTTGCTTGTTCAAGCAAAAAAAGATCAGATGGAAAATTTGGTCACGTAGATCTTGTATTCTGCCTCAATTTGTCGGTTGCTATGCACAAATTTATAACGGAAAAGGTTCTGTTGGTTCGAAAATTACTGAAGAAATGGTTGGTCATAAATTTGGAGAGTTTGCTTCTACACGGAAACCTTCTTCCTCTGGGAGGAGAGCTTCGCCCTCGAGAACGAAAATAAGACAAAAAAAAAAGGTACGATAGTGAACTATGGCGCAAAAAATAAATCCGATTTCAGTCAGACTGAATCTGAATCGTAGTTCAGATTCAAGTTGGTTTAGTGATTATTATTATGGAAAATTGTTGTATCAAGATGTAAATTTTAGAGATTACTTTGATTTAATACGTCCACCTACGGGAAAAACGTTTGGCTTTCGTCTCGGTAAGTTTATTATTCATCATTTTCCCAAAAGGACATTCATTCACGTATTTTTTTTGGATCGACTTAGCCGATCGAGACACACAGGCCTTGGGGCAATACAATCGGTCAAGCTGATTAGGCGTATTGACGACGCTACGAAGATACAGCGAAACGAAGTCAAGATTCGGCGCTATGGATACGATGATAGGTTACCATCGATGCACGGAATCGATCAATTACTTCGGATCAGCGGTTGGATGGCCTCCAAAAACTCTACTTCTTTGAGGAACGATGCCCTTTTGGAGAATGATGACAGAAAAATGTCAGAAAAAAGCTATGCGTTTTCTTGTTTTGGCTCTCTGCGTCAAATTAGCGATGTATTTCCACAGACCCTTTTCGCGGCTGTGCGTGCTCCTCTAAATCATTTGGTCATGCAATACTTCTTTTATTCAAAGAACCGAATTCAATTTGATCCTATTGTTAACATAGTTTCCAATTTGGCGGCACGGAGCATAATTAAAAAATATATTACGAAGGGAACAGAAGAAAAAGAGGACAGCTTGAAAAAAAGAATGCGTTCTATTCTGTCAAATAAACGCATTTGTTCGAAAAAAGAAGGCTTAACCTATATGGACAAAACCGCGCAAGGCTCCTATGTGGAAGCCTTACGGGGTTCTACCCACTTCATCCGCTTGGCGAATGAAGTGGGCTTTGCGAGAAAAAATAGACCCGAAATTTCTCCGAACATCCAAACGGCTTATTCAGTTTGGCTTTTCTCTGAAGATATTAATTCCGGAAGGACAGAGATGCGTAGAGCGGAAGAGCTTTTAGCTTTGCGCACGGCGCTCCCCAGCTTTGTCCGGGCACTAACGTTCCCACACCAAAATGCCCTCCACTGCTTGCGCAAACAGAGCCTTTTAAGGCTTCGTTTTCGAATCCATCGCGAGCAAGGCGTGCCATTAGCTGATAATTACATGATGAAAAATACAGAGCTGATTCGGCAACCCTGGTCTATATTGGATTTTGGTGCTCCCTTCATTTCAAGAGATGCTGAATGGAGGAAAGTTCACTCTTTGTTCAGTCGTTATTATTATTGGAAAAAAATGCAATTTTTTTTATCTGATCAAACAAAAACTAATACCTTAATTAGGCCAGTCAAAATAGCTTCTGTTTATCAAAGTGCTTCTCTAATTGCTCAAGAAATATCTTGGAAACTGGAACAAAAAAAATCATTTCGACAAATTTGTAAATCTACATTTCAAGAGATTGAAAAATGCCAATATGTTAAAGGAATCCGTATTTGTTGTTCAGGCCGATTAAATGGCGCAGAAATAGCTAAAACTGAATGCAAAAAGTACGGTGAAACCTCTTTACATGTATTTTCCAATCAAATCGATTATGCGAAAGCACAAGCATCTACTCCTTATGGGATTTTAGGTGTCAAAGTGTGGGTTTCATATTTCTAACACAAAAAAAGGGACAAGTTGTGCTATATCCAAAACGTACAAAATTTCGTAAATATCAAAAAGGCAGATTTAAGGGTTGCAAAGCAGACGGTACACGACTTTGTTTCGGAAAATATGGCATGAAAAGTTGTGAAGCTGGTCGTATCTCATATCAAGCAATTGAAGCAGCGCGTCGTGCTATAAGCAGAGAATTTCGAAGAAATGGTCAAATATGGGTAAGAGTTTTCGCAGATATTCCTATTACTAGTAAACCCACCGAAGTCAGAATGGGAAAAGGAAAAGGGAATTCTACAGGTTGGATTGCTCGTGTGGTAGAAGGACAAATCTTATTTGAAATGGATGGTGTGAGTTTGTCAAATGCGCAACAAGCTGCCACATTAGCGGCGCATAAACTATGTTTGTCAACCAAGTTTGTTCAATGGTTTTAATTAGTTAATGGATAAAGGACGAAGCCGAAAGGCGCGGAGCGAAGCGAAGAAAGTGGGTAAAGACCAGGAATCTTTGTAACCTTATGGCCTCTATGGGCCTGAAAACGAACAAGCAGTCGAGACGATAGAAATGTTGAGACCGTAAAACGAGTAAAAAATTTATTATTATAAATAATTCATGGTCTTTGACCTCAATGCGGAGTTTTGTTCCACACAGCACTTTTCTCGTTTCTGAATAGAATAAAGCGCATGGCGTTGAGGTCGAAGACCCCCGAGTGAAGCGCTAAGGCTTCCGGGCTAAAATATTCGCTGCGAAAAGTTAAAAACCATTTTTTTCGCTTCCTTGGGGCGCAAAGCTAATCAAGAGCTTGCTACTACGTCCTCCTACGCTTCTCTTCTTATCATGTAAAAGGAAGGCATAACAGCCCGCTATTTCTGAATCAGATAGGGGACAGTGCTTATATTCGTTTCCACCTGAAATAAAAAAAAAGCAGCCAACTTATGTTCACTCCAAATAGACTCCGTTTTCATTACGAAAATTTATTACGTCAAGATTTGTTGTTAAAATTGAATTATGGCAACATTATGGAAGTTCCTAGATTGTGTAAAATAATAATAGTTCCAAAGGCACCCTCTAATTTGATAAAAAATGTAAAATTAGCTATGGAGATTGTTTGTGGTCAAAAATTCATACGGACACGAAGCAGAGATTCGGCAGGAAAGTCGTTTCGATTTAATAAATTTCTATTGAATCGAGAGTCGAAAAAAGACACAGGATATGTCACTTACCTGGCACAGAGCACTCTACGGGGGCATACCATGTATAATTTCTTGGAAAAACTTATTACGATAATATCTTTTTACGATTACCCAGTTAAAGTACAAAAAAGCTCCATTCGATTATCAATGCCAACGCCGTTGTTACGATTATTTCCGGAAATACAAAATCATTTCGAGATTTTTGAACATATTCAAGGGTTTGATGTAACTATTGTTACTTCGGCCAAAACACAAGATGAGGCTTTCATTTTGTGGAGTGGTTTTCTGCAAAAAGAGGTTTAGTCATATGTCAAATCAAATTATACGAGATCATACACGTAGATTACTTGTGGCTAAATATGAATTAGAGCGAATGCAATGTAAAGCTATTTCTCGACACAAAAACCTCCCTAATCAAATACGTTATGAATATTTTTTAAAGTCGTCTAAGTTGCCAAGAAATAGTTCCAGAACACGAGTAAGAAACCGATGTATTTTCACAGGTCGCCCCCGTTCCGTATATAAGTTATTTCGCGTTTCTCGTATAGTCTCTCGTGAATTAGCATCTAAAGGTTCTTTAATAGGCATAAACAAATCGTGTTGGTAGTCAATGGAATAAAGGTTAGCTTTGCGAGTACCCATAGGGTGCAGCAAAAAAAACTCTTTTTTGCTTGAAATAGTTTTTTTTTGCTCTACGTTTTTTGGTTTCATCCTTTACAGCGCTGTGCGCTCTTTGGCTTCTGAATACCGAACGAACTCGACCGGTGTGCCGCGCTATGTATGCGCCCTAAACCCAAGACGTACTTGCTGGGCTTTGTTACCATAAGGTTGCAACATGCCCCACTCCTAATGAATTAGCAGTCTCGAGGCGGTTATACTGGAATGCGCGAAAGCCCCTCCTAAGCTAAACCACGGAAAAAATTATGTAGAGGACGGTTGCCTCGATCTTCCTGACTGAAGTTATAAAATTGCCATTATAACAAGAAGAATGCGGTCCTGTTTCCAAAGAGGTCAGGACCAAAATGATGAATAGAAAGCAGGGTCCTTTAAAATGAAGGATATTGAAACCACGGGCTTCGCCCCAAGTTCAAGAAAATCTCGCCGGGCGTAAACCATTATTGTATCACAATCCTACCTAACCATGTGGCTACTCTTTGCGTACTAAAATGCGCGAGTTGATGGCGTGGAATAACTCCATTGCTAGAATTCTACAAGATTTTGATTAGGTTACGCGCAAATCTCATCCGCTGCAATAAGCAGGCAAGGAACTCATGTTTCGTGCAGCGTGCTTGAATGAGCGTACAAGAAAATATCTATCCGCCCGCGTTTACTAATAAAATAGATTCTACCGCCTCCGTCACCTTAATGAGCTTTTTTAACATAAGAACTTTCAAACGCGTAATGGTCAAATCCCATGAAATAAGAGTTCAACCTATACCCAAGTGAAGGCCAGAGCTCTTATTAGAAGCGCCGCAAAATACTTATAAATAGAATATCTCCATAGTCTACCGTAGGTGCGATTACTGGCGTGTAGTCTATAAAGAGGGTGACTATACGATGATAACTGGTGAATCTGCACCTGAATCAAGAGGTCGCGGCTGGGCTGCTTCTAACATAGAACCTTTGCATGCTACTTGCCATCAGCAAATCACGCGAAGTAATACTAGATTTGCGGATGAACCAAAAATGCCTTGAGAGCGCCCGCGGACGCCCGACGATAGCACCTCCGAGAATCAACTTGAGCTGTATGAAGCGGAAGCTTTCACGTATAGTTCTGAGGACCTACCTATTCCGATTATTCGAAAAGAGAAACGAGAGAATAAAACGCTTGCTTTTGTCAGCATCAAGGTGTCTCTGGTGTTTCCGTTTCGTATCCCTATCGGGATTTTCTTACGATTTTGTACAATGCAAGTTTTCTATTAACAGATTCTGTGGGAAAGCAAACAGAAGGTTGAGAATCTTTTTAAAATGTCATTTTTTTGATTAAATCTATTCCAAAAAAATGAAAAAAATCTCTGAACCGAAGTCTCTAATTTCTTCATCAACAACTCGTTTAGGGCTTAGTATAATAAAGAATCTTATCCACTTCAAAGTGGGCTTTGATACGGGATCGTGAAGTACGAAAAACCGATGGCGAGATTCTATGCCAAGTTTATAAAAAAAAATTAAGTCAAGTTTATGGAAGCCAAATTCTTTTGTTTTTTGGAAATAATTGGAGTTGGGTACAAAGCCAGTACTAATCCACAAGGCTCTATTTTATATCCAAAATTAGGCTTTAGTCATGAGATTCGACTTCAAGTCACGTCTGCAGTTCGCGTTTTTTGCTTCAAGCCCAATATCATTTGTTGTACCGGAATAGATCATCAAAAAGTAACTCAATTTGCTGCCAGCATCAAAAGTTGTAAACCTCCCGAAGTTTATAAAGGAAAAGGTATACAATATCGAAACGAAATTCTACATAAAAAACAAGGAAAAAAAAAATAAATCATGTCATATATTTTAGGAACTAATTTAGTGCCGAATGAACAAGTAGAAATTGCTTTAACTCGAATCTTTGGACTTGGCCCTAGAAAAGCAATTCAAGTGTGTGCTCAATTAGGTCTTAATGATAACATTAAAGTTAATAAGTTAACTAAGTATCAAATTGACCGAATTATCAAAATAATAAGTCAAAATTATTTAGTTGATTTAGAATTAACGAGAGTAATTCAGAGGGATATTAAACAATTGATGAGTATTGGTTGTTATCGCGGTTTTCGCCATAATGCGGGATTGCCCTTACGTGGTCAACGAACTCATACTAATGCTAAGACTTGTCGCAAATTCAGAAACGTTTTGATCAATCAACGGAGTTGATTCAGGCCGCAGGCTGTAAGTTTTTTTTTATTATCCATGATAAATGATGAAGGCGCGAAGCGATGTGTAATGAAATTTCAATTTCATTACACAGTTTGTTATTGGCTTTTTCTCCGCAAAAACATCATCGATTGGTAAGGCCGGCTCCTATTGGTTGGCATATAGGCGCAACGGGTCAAAGGGCGCAGTAAATCTATATATATATATTTTTTTTTTGAGTCATCGCATATTTTTCATCTATTCCTGCACCGTAACCGCTTCTCGGCAGGGCGGGCTCGGATAATAGAATCTCTCACCCAGAGAACCAAAAGCTGCGGCGTTCTCTTTTGTTTAATGGATTATTTTGTACAAATTTTTTCCACAAAATTTATTTTTGATTAGTAAACAGATAAGATGGATTGGAAAAAAACCCGATCGATGATATCAAACAAAATCTAAACGTTCAAAAAAAACTCATGCAGAAGAAAAAAAAGCACGGTATTGCATATATTCGATCAACTTTAAGTAATACCATCATTACTGTAACAGATCATAAAGGAGATACAAAAACTTGGTCCTCCTCAGGTTCATTGGGGTTCAAGGGATCTCGTCGCTCAACCAATTATGCTGCTCAAGCAACTGCAGAAAATGCTGCCCGAACTGCTATTCAACTAGGAATTAAGTCGGTTGAGGTTGAAATAAAAGGGTTAGGTTATGGAAAGGAATCGTCGCTACGTGGTTTACGACTAGGAGGTCTTATTATTACTAAAATTAGAGACGTGACCCCAACCCCACATAATGGATGCCGACCCCCTAAAAAACGCCGTGTTTAAATATCATCATAAAGTTATTCATTTTCAATTACTTGACAATGCAATATAGTGAAATCCCGGGGTACAGGCCCGGTTTCACCATTTTCTAATGCTAATGTAGGAAGCCCTCGTTAGAGCGAGTTTATCATATCTGGGAAGATAACAACAAGTGCCAATCCTTTCCAGTCTTATTATAAAAACCAGCCAAGTTTGTGGGTAAAGATACTTTCTTTCTAGAAAAAACAACAAGAAGTCACTTCGGATCAATTTATGACACGGATTTTCTTTTTTGAGGAAAGAAGGATCGAATGAACTCGGAAGCGAACCCGGGCTATTTTACTCGTCTTATAGAAGATTACAGAAACGTAATAAAAGGCCGAAAGAAAATAGATTTTTGCTACACCCGCAATTACATAGTAATTGCATTCCTCATGAAACTGATTATGAGGCGCAGCTCTCAGCCATACGACTCCAGTCTCTCCTGGCTTGCTTTATTAGTCGAGATTGTGTAAATAGAACACGTCTTTACGCCTTCATTTGTGTTCTAACCACATGAAATGAATATGACATCACTTGGCTAAATGGTTGGGTTGGCCTCATTTCGATTGATCAGCCCTTGAATGGTCATTGTTTTGACAGAAACAAAAATGAAATTGTTATGCTAGAAGGTGCAAAATTAGTGCGACCCGTTGGCCCACAAACCTAAAAATACTTAAAAAAAAATATATATATTTTTTTTTTGGCCGGAACTTAGTATTCTAACTCTTGTCGGATGCAGGTGTAATCCCTGTTGCGCGGTAATGTCCCGCAAACTCTCGATCATTACATGGGAGTGGCAACCCCGGAATTCATAGCAGAATGGTCGCAGGAAGAAAACCGAGAGGAACACTTTGGTTAACGAGTTAAAGCTTCGGTGCCCGATCACCTTCGGTATGCTGAACCCTTACTGGGGGCTAGACTACAAGTCAATGAGGACGAGTATGATTAGCTTGATTTCTAATCATAGGCATTCTGGGAATACAGTAAAAAAGGCCAGGAAAGTAGTTGCTTCCACTATGTTTTACGTGCATGTTCCACCTCCCGCAGTATTGCTCGTCTCTTAGGTTTTCGCAACAATCCGACTCGGGAACGGGGTAACTACCTTGAACTCCAAACAGATGATCGTAGGGTAGGCTAGCCAGGCCACATGTTCATTGGTAGCAGGATTCTCCAAAAAGCGAAAGCGCGGTGATAAATTCTTGTGATATGCTTACTTGGAGACTCATAACTTTGAAAAAAACTGGGTGTTCCGGGTAAAAACTATATATATTTTTTTTAAGTGATATTTTTCAATAAAAAATCTATTTTTTTTACCTGTGGCCTGGACACGCTATGCCCGGGCCAAAGGCCGAAGGGCTTGTGTTCAGATTAGAATCCAGGATCTATAAGGCTTCGCGGCGGAATGACCATAGAGAACAAGACGCAGGCACTCCAAAAGAGGCTAACGGCTGGAACACAGACCATATTGATAGGTATATTAAACAAATATGCAAACTTTTAATTGCTAAAATTTTCTTTTACATGGCCGAAACTCTCGAAGATACAAACATTATGAGAAGAGCCGTATGAGGCCGTAGGCTCACGTACGGTTCGGAAGCCGAGCTGCGTCAGCAATAGAGTGGCTTAGGTTAACATCGGAGCAGGAGCAGCTACCATTGCTTTAGCGGGAGCTGCTATAGGTATTGGAAACGTATTTAGTGTGCGCCTCGCTAGAGCGCGTTTGGATCCGCGAAGGTCAATAGATTATCGCCTGGGCGGTCCCCTAACCCGTAGCGGAAACAGACCGCAGGGAACCATAGCATGGGGCCTGGTTAAGTTTCGTGGCACGGTTATCACGAGTGCGTCAGGGTCAAGCGTTACCCCTTCCGACAAAGGTGGCCCGGAAGGCTCCAAGGCCCAACTAAATTCTTGGTGCGAACAACCCTCCGGGGGAAACTGCGAGAAGCATGAAAAACCGCTCACTAACCTAAACCACGAGCAAGCACCCAAACGTGAAAGCGAGGGATCACCCCAATAGACCCTTTAAGGTTAACACTTGGGTACATGCCAGTCAAAGAGCCGAAGTATAAACTAAAAAGAAATGGGTGACAGATCAGCCATAGGTACTCCGGAGGATACACTGGGCAAAGCAAGTCGTGCATGCGACAATGCCCGTAACGTGAAAAATTTTGAGGAAAGGGCTGTAAATGGTAATGTGCTACCCCTTACAGACGCGGGCATGCCCGCGTCTGTAAAGGGTAGCAAGAATCAGCGGAAGCAACTACTGAAACTAACGCCAATAAAAAGCGCGGCAGACCGGTGGCGCCTCCCACGCTCTAACTTTAGCCAGATGGCATAGCCTACAGCCGGCGGAGGCTGTTTTCTACAAATTCGGTCCGAACCTGCAGATCACAAAGAAGGGGCAGAAGGTAGCGTCAATATACTACTCATTTCCCCGAAAAATCTAGAAAAGTTTCACATAAAATCAAAGCCCCGCTTTACTTAGTGAGATAACTACACTCGAAGAACCTTATTCTAGAGTGAAGTATGGCTACAGCCGGGCAGATTACTCACAATACACGGATGGATCCAACTTGTGCAGTAGCACAAACCAGCTTGCACTACATCACTTAGGACCCAAAGACCAAAGGGCTCTTGTCAAAGTAGCCATAGTCGAATCTAGAAAGTAGATCACACTATGCTGCAAATGCCATAGTTATGAGGTGCACGCGGAAGAGGAGGGATGGAATCGCATAGTAGCCGTGTGTCCCTGTGCAGAGAGGACTAGTAGTGCTCATACGGCAAGAAGCCGCAAAAGCTGAAAAATTTTGCCATGGACGAGCCACATGCGAAGAAACTTGCACGTGTGGTTCTGACCGGGGGGGAGAAAAGCACCCTATCGGAATTCTTCGATGTGCGGAGCTTCGCATCTGAAACCCGATGACGCTCTGCGTTCTGCCGGGGCCTTGGGCAGTAATCCAACCCCCGCCGACTCGCGAAGAGCTGGCAATGCCGCGGAGTTAGGGAAGTGGCTTGTTTAAGTGTAGGCGGACGAATCTCGACAATAGCCGCTCTTATAAACTAGGGGGGATTATTCTCATCACAGGTTGCCGCCCTTACTTGAGTATACCGAGAATCGACGGTGAAAGGGAGCCCCTAGGGGGGGAATGAACGACCTGTGGTCGCCGACTAACGTCGGTTAGGCTTAGAAAGCACTGAACAGGCTGGGCGGGTCGACAGAGATGACAGCTACGAGAATGGTAATCCTGGTGACAGAGATATACATTCGGGGATGAATAGAAAACCTCCCACAGAAAAGGCCGCAGGTCCAGATTCTTTCTCTGGCGAGGAATGTAGTTCTGGCTTTTTACCAGAAGAAAGCGAAAAAAAAAAAGACTGTTTTTTGTGCTGCTTGCCTGGCAAAATTCTTCAATCTTACGCGTGAACCTAATGGGAAGTAGGAGAACCTGATGGAGATCATATCGGACTTCAACGTACTGATAGCAGCTTGAGATAAGCTGGAATCTGACTCGGATAAGGAGCGAAACCGACAATGAAAACACTGGAAGGTATTAGCCTATATATAATTGTTCCGAAAAGCCTAAGAGAGCCCGTAAAAAATTTACATTTTTTCTTTTTCTTCGAAATCACGTAAGATATGAAAAAAGAGGAGCCGTATGATGGGCAACTATCACGTACGGTTCTTAGGGGGGGGGGAGTTGCGTATCATGGGTACCTTCTTCTCGCCGCGAAGGGCGATATGAAAATGACCCCCTATCCAACCTCATTCTGTTGCGCGAAATCCATCATTGGCTAAGCAATTATTTGGTTATGCCATTTTAGGTTTCGCTTTAACAGAAGCTATTGCTTTGTTTGCCTTAATGATGGCCTTTTTGATCTTATTTGTTTTTTAATTTTTCGGTGCTGGGATTTTTTGGGAAAAACAATCTATTTTGGCTGCACTTTGTTGGCTACGCCAACAGGGCTGCGCCCAAAAAATCTAGATGTTTTGGCACCTTAGGGCCGAACGATTCGTACGTTCGAGCCCTTCACCACTTGCTACCAGGAGCATGAGCGTAAAAGAACTGAACTGACAACCTGCGGCCTTTCCAATGGCTTTGGGAGCAGAGCCCTAAAGGCTCATTGAATGAAAAGAGAAGCAGGCGCGAAGCGATATATATATATATCTATTTTTTTTTCTTCTTTAGCTGTTTCACTTCTCGTTCTAAATAATCTTTAATAATCTTTCATAATG